ATGTCTCAATCTGTATCAGAACGGACTCGAATCAAAAGTGACCGTTACGAATCTGGTGTAATCCCTTATGCAAAAATGGGTTACTGGGATGCTTCATACGCAGTAAAAACTACTGATGTTTTAGCATTATTCCGTATTACTCCACAACCAGGTGTAGATCCAGTAGAAGCTGCTGCTGCTGTAGCAGGTGAATCTTCAACAGCAACTTGGACAGTTGTATGGACAGATTTATTAACAGCTTGTGAACGTTATCGTGCTAAAGCTTATCGTGTAGATCCAGTTCCAAGTGCAACTGATCAATACTTTGCTTTTATTGCTTATGAATGTGATTTATTTGAAGAAGGTTCATTAGCTAACTTAACAGCTTCTATTATTGGTAATGTTTTTGGTTTTAAAGCCGTTTCTGCATTACGTTTAGAAGATATGCGTATTCCTCATTCATATTTAAAAACATTCCAAGGTCCTGCTACAGGAATTGTTGTAGAACGTGAACGTTTAAACAAATATGGTGTTCCTTTATTAGGTGCAACTGTAAAACCTAAGTTAGGTTTATCTGGTAAAAACTATGGTCGTGTTGTATATGAAGGTTTAAAAGGTGGTTTAGACTTTTTAAAAGATGATGAAAACATTAATTCACAACCATTTATGCGTTGGAGAGAACGTTTCTTATACTGTATGGAAGGTATTAATCGTGCTTCAGCTGCAACAGGTGAAACAAAAGGTTCTTACTTAAATATTACAGCTGCGACAATGGAAGAAGTTTACAAACGTGGTGATTATGCTAAAGCAGTTGGTTCTGTAATTGTTATGATTGATTTAGTAATGGGTTATACAGCAATCCAAAGTATTGCGCTTTGGGCCCGTGAAAATGATATGCTTTTACATTTACATCGTGCTGGTAACTCTACATATGCACGTCAAAAAAATCATGGTATTAACTTCCGTGTAATTTGTAAATGGATGCGTATGTCTGGTGTTGATCATATTCATGCCGGTACAGTTGTAGGGAAATTAGAAGGTGATCCTTTAATGATTAAAGGTTTCTATGACATTTTAAGATTAACTTCAAATGAAGTTAACTTACCATATGGTATTTTCTTCGAAATGGATTGGGCTAGTTTACGTAAATGTATGCCAGTTGCTTCAGGTGGTATCCATTGTGGTCAAATGCATCAATTAATTCATTATTTAGGTGATGATGTAGTATTACAATTTGGTGGTGGTACAATTGGTCACCCTGATGGTATCCAAGCAGGTGCAACAGCAAATCGTGTAGCTTTAGAAGCTATGGTATTAGCACGTAATGAAGGTGCTGATTACTTTAATCAAGATGTTGGTCCACAAATTTTACGTGAAGCGGCTAAAACATGTGGTCCTTTACAAACAGCTTTAGATTTATGGAAAGATATTAGTTTTAACTATACATCTACAGATACAGCTGATTTCGCTGAAACACCTACAGCAAACGTATAATAAATTTACTTAAAATTAAAGGAGTATTTGAATAGTGAGACTTACACAAGGTTGCTTCTCTTTCTTACCAGATTTAACAAATGAACAAATTGAAAAACAAGTTACTTACGCAATGAATAAAGGTTGGGCAATGAACGTGGAATGGACTGATGATCCACACCCACGTAATAGTTACTGGGAATTATGGGGATTACCATTATTCGATGTTAAAGATCCAGCATCTGTAATGTTTGAATTAAATGAAGCGCGTAAATCATGTGCAGCTGGGTATATTCGTATTAATGCATTTAATGCTAGTTACGGTACAGAAAGTTGTGCAATGTCTTTTATCGTTAATCGTCCAGTAAATGAACCAGGTTTTTACTTAGATCGTCAAGAAGGACCAGGTCGTCAAATTAATTATACAATTAAAAGTTACAGTGTTCAAGCTAACCCTGAAGGTGGACGCTACTAAATTACCTGAAATCACTATATTATAAATAATACATTATTTTAAAATAATGTATTATTTATAATATAGTGATTTCAGGTAATTTAAATATATTTAAGAGTAAAAAACTACTCCTTTTAAAAAATTAACTGTAATAATACAAGTTGTTGAATAAAATGTTGTGCGATATACTAAACGTTGGTTGGATACGGATGTTACTGCCTAAATTATAGCTATTTACTTTCAGTCGGAATAATAATCAAATCAATTTGTTTGGCAAAAACTTGTAAAATTGTTTAGATTCGTATTAAGTATGTTATGATAGTTATTGTAGATGTATTGTATATTTCATTTTTATCTCGAAATTTAGCTTTGTTTGGTGAACTTATAGTTTTTAATATTATTGAAAATTTACTAGTCGTTGGCAATTTGTAGTTTAAATCTAATCTGTTAGTTTTTTTTGAACAATAAATTTATTTTTTCTACTTTTCACATGATTATTTTAAACTTTTTTTAGTTTTATTGTAGCAAATTTTCAGACTATTTCAGAATAGCTTGTATGATTTTTATAATCAAAGTATTTTATCTTTCAACTTCCTTATAAAATACAAGCATTTTCAGCTTAGAATTTCATTTACGATGTTTACACATAATCCAGTTCTCAAAATTATTTTATAATCTTTATATGTGCCTTTTATAAAGTATTTCAATATTGTATAGTTATTTAAAATAGTATATAAATATAAATTTTTAATAGTTAATTTCTACTTGGAGATGTTATAATAAGTATTATATTATTCGCAAAGGCTCTGTAGCTCAGTGGTTAGAGCAGGGGATTCATAAGCCCAAGGTCGTAGGTTCAAATCCCACCAGAGCCATTTCTTTGCGATAAAAAATTTTATAATCAGCCAATTTTTACGATCTTCAATACTATTATTTATTCTAGTAATTTATAACAGAGATTCTCTTGAATAGGAATCATTTTAATCAATAAAATTTGTATTTTTAGAGATTTATAAAAAGTTGGAGAAATGGCTGAGTGGTCGAAAGCAATAGATTGCTAATCTATCGTACAAAAGTTTGTACCCAGGGTTCGAATCCCTGTTTCTCCTGAATTTTGAATTTGACAAAATAAATATAGAATGATAATATAAAATTTTAGAAATTGGGATTGTAGCTCAATTGGTTAGAGTACCGCCCTGTCACGGCGGAAGTTGCGAGTTCGAGTCTCGTCAGTCCCGTTTAGAAATTTAATAATAATATATTAAATATTATTATTAAATTTTTCTTATTCACCTTGAACTTTTAATAAAGCAAATCCTAATGAAAGACCAAAAAGAGTCATAAAGAAACATGTAATTGCTGGAGTTATAATTTCAGAACTAGCATAAGGGAAAATTTTAAGAATTAATTCCATGATATATTTAAAATTTTAAGAATGTAAAATATTAGAAACCATTTCGAGCCCATACTACTAATGCTAATGAGAATGTAAACATTGTCATTACACCAGCCCAACCTAGACTTATAATATCCATAAATTCGTTCGTTTATTTTTTTAAAGTATTCAGTACGTCTATATTAAGTTTTTTTAATTTTGTTATAGACGTATGTTTTATATTTTATATTAGTTTTTAAATTATTGGTAAGTTATTTAGATAAGTCCATTTGACCAATCTACATCAACATTTTCAATAATTAATGAAGAATTATATATTTGTAAAATAATTAATAAGAATACTAAAAATGCCGCCATTACTATTGCCATAATTGGAGTAGTACCCCATCCTGGAGCAACTTTACCATATTCGGCATTTAATGGACGTAAAATTTCACCTAATCGTGTTCGTAATGCCATAAAATTTATTTTTAATAAATTAATTTTTTAGTAGATGCTATATAATAACAGATTGTTAATTTAAATGTATATAATAACGTGGAAACAGCAACTATTATTGTTATTTTTGTATCGAGTTTACTTTTAGGAATTACGACATATTCTATTTACACTGCGTTTGGGCCTGCAGCTCGAAATTTACGTGATCCATTTGAAGAACATGAAGACTAAAAAAAATAAAACCAAAATTGGTTTTATTTTTTAATAATTCTTGGCGTTTCTCTGAAGAATACTGCAAAGAAAAGTACCATTAACGTACCGATAAGTAAAAATGTGTAAACTAAAGCTTCCATTATTTATTTCTAATTTAAATTTAAAGAGAGATAAAAACAAGAATTACATCTAAATTAAACTGCACCTTGTTTTTTAGTTGATTTGTCACCAAGTTTTTGGAATGCACCAAACTCTACTTGTTCTGTAACTTCTGCACCAATACCCGTGAAAACATCACGGAAAATTGTACGACCACCATGCCATAAATGACCAAGGAAGAATAATAAAGCGAAATTCGCATGACCAAAAGTATACCAACCACGCGGACTACTTCTGAATACACCATCTGACTCTAAACTAGTACGATCAAATTCAAATACTTCTCCTAATTGAGCTTTACGAGCAAATTTCTTAACAGTAGGAGCATCCTTAAATGTTTGACCATTTAATTTACCTCCATAGAAATCAACTGTAACACCTACTTGTTCAATACTATATTTTGATTCAGCACGACGGAATGGAATATCTGCTCGAATAATACCGTCTTTATCAATTAAGATAACTGGGAATGTTTCAAAGAAAGCTGGCATACGACGAACAGTTAATTCTCGTCCTTGTTTATCACGGAAAATTGGATGACCTAACCATGCTTCAGCGATACCATCTCCTTTATTCATCGGTCCAGCACGGAATAAACCACCTTTAGCAGGATTATTTCCAATGTAATCATAAAATGCTAATTTATCTGGAATTCTTGACCAAGCCTGACTTTCTGATAATCCTTCACTTACTGAAGTTTCAACTTGACGTTCAATTTCTTGTTGGAAATAACCACTATCCCACTGGTAACGTGTTGGACCAAATAATTCAATAGGAGTTGCTGCAGCACCATACCACATTGTTCCTGATGTTACGAACGCAGCGAAGAAAACAGCTGCAATACTACTTGATAAAACTGTTTCAATGTTACCCATACGTAACGCACGGTATAAACGTTGTGGTGGACGAACTGTTAAGTGGAAAATACCAGCAAAAATACCAAAAATACCTGCTGCAATATGATGTGAGGCAATTCCTCCTGGATTAAACGGATTAAAACCATCAGCTCCCCATGCAGGTGCTACTGGCTGAACTTTTCCTGTAATACCATAAGCATCTGAAACCCAAATACCAGGTCCAAATAAACCAGTTACATGAAATGCACCAAATCCAAAACATAATAAGCCAGATAAAAATAAATGAATACCAAAAATTTTTGGTAAATCTAAAGCCGGTTCACCTGTTCGTGGATCACGGAATAATTCTAAATCCCAATATACCCAATGCCAAATTGCCGCTAAAAAACACATACCTGATAAAACAATATGTGATAGAGCAACTCCTTCAAAACTCCAAATACCTGGGTTTGATACACTTTCACCAGTTATACTCCAACCACCCCAAGAATCAGTAATTCCTAAGCGTGTCATAAAAGGCATTACAAACATACCTTGACGCCACATTGGGTTTAATACTGGATCTGAAGGATCAAAAACTGCTAATTCATATAATGCCATTGAACCAGCCCAACCAGCTACTAATGCAGTATGCATTAAGTGAACAGCAATTAATCTACCTGGATCATTTAAAACAACTGTATGAACACGATACCATGGTAATGCCATAGTAAATTATTCCTCAATAATAAAAATGGTTTTTGACTTTCTTACAACTAAACTAAACAAAAGTTAGTTAATTTAACATTATAAGCAAATATAAAAAAATTAATTAATTTAAAAATCGATTCTAACTTTAGTTTAAAATAAGATAAGTAAATATATTAATTTTTAAATGATAATGGTTAATATCTTTACTTATTTTCTCTTTCTTAGTATAGTAGAAGAAAATGTATATAATTTAAAAAATCTTTAGTTTAAATTATAATTCTAAAAACATAATCACTATTTTAAATTTTTCAAACATGGCAAAAAAAAGCATGATTGAGCGTGAAAAAAAACGCTTAAGATTATACAATAAATATCAATCAAAACGAAATGAATTATTAAAACAATATAGAAATTCAGACAAATTTTCTTCAAAACTTGAAATACATACAAAATTACAAAAATTACCGCGTAATAGTTCAAAAACTCGAATTCGAAATCGTTGTTGGAAAACTGGGAGACCTAGAGGAGTTTATAGAGATTTTGGTTTATCACGTCATGTTTTTCGAGAAATGGCTCACGAATGTTTATTACCTGGTGTTACAAAATCGAGTTGGTAAAAATTTTAATATTTTTTTAATATTTTCATTTATAATTAAATACATATATAGAATTTAAAAAAATTCTATAAAATTTTTGTTATAACTTAACGTCATTTGTTTTTTAGAACTAACTACTATTTATTGATATAAAAATTATGATTATAGATTCGCAAGTATATACAGCGTTATGTATTGCATTATTAGCAAGTATCTTAGCAGTTCGATTAGGGTCAACTCTTTATGAATAAAAATTATTCATTAAAATATCGTAAATTTCTACTAAAACTTAACAAAAATCTATGGTAACCGAAAATTTAAAAAAATTTGATTCGCCCGTTTTTCCTTTTACAGCAATTGTTGGTCAAGAAGAAATGAAATTAGCATTACAATTAAATGTAATTGATCCAAAAATTGGTGGTGTAATGATTATGGGAGATCGTGGAACAGGTAAATCAACTACAATTCGAGCTATTGCAGACTTATTACCTGAAATTGAAATTGTAAAAGATGATCCATTTAATTCTCATAAGTCTGATTTAGATTTAATGGGAAATGAAGTAAAAGTGGCAATCCAAAATGGTGAAGAAATTCAGACAGAATTTGTTAAAATTCCAATGGTTGATTTACCATTGGGTGCTACGGAGGATCGTGTATGTGGTACAATTGATATTGAAAAAGCCTTAACTGAAGGAATAAAAGCATTTGAACCAGGATTATTAGCAAAAGCTAATCGGGGTCTTTTATATGTTGATGAAGTAAATTTATTAGATGATCATTTAGTTGATATTTTATTAGATTCAGCTGCATCAGGTTGGAATACCGTAGAACGTGAGGGTATTTCTATTCGACATCCTGCAAGATTTGTTCTTGTTGGTTCTGGGAATCCAGAAGAAGGAGAATTACGTCCACAATTATTAGATCGATTTGGTATGCATGCAGAAATTCGAACTGTAAAAGATCCAACATTACGAGTGAAAGTTGTCGAAGAACGTACTTCTTTTGATCGAACGCCTTCTGTTTGGATTGAAAATTATGCCCTAGAACAGCAAAATTTACGTGATAAAATTATTGCTGCTCAACAATTATTACCATCAGTTGATTTAGCTTATGATTTACGAATTAAAATTTCAGAAGTTTGTAGTCGTTTAGATGTTGATGGTTTGCGTGGTGATATTGTTACGAATCGAGCTGCAAAAGCTCATGCAGCTTATCATGGTCGCGAAACCGTTACAGTTGAAGATATTTCAAAAATTATTACTTTATGTTTACGACACCGTTTAAGAAAAGATCCATTAGAATCTATTGATTCTGGAGATAAAGTCAATAAAATCTTTAAAGAAGTTTTTGAAATCGAAGATTAAAATTTTATTATTAAAACATAAATCTTTAATATGTTGAAAAATATTTGGTTTAGTATAAGTTTATTGTTAATTATAATTATTTTTTTACGTTTACCCCCAGAAAATAATGGATTATCAAATTTTATTGGAAGTACCGGGATATTTGGAGCACCAACTTCTACTGAACAAGCTTTAAACTATATTATTACATTAATTATAATTTGTTATTTAATACTAGCATTTTATTTAAATATTTAATTTAATTAAGTATGGTTTTCGAATTCTTAATTAATAGTTTTATTAATTAAGAATTTTAATATAAATCAGCAAAAAATTATTTAAGATCCAAACAAAAATCTTTACTTTGATCTTGAGTTTATTACACTTTTTATTATTTTAATCATTCTGACAATAATAACAGATATTATAAAATAAACTTAAAAAAATATCGCAAAACCGAATTATTATTAATTCGATCGTAATCTAGCAATAGTTAATTACAAACAAAAATATTATACATAAAACATTTATTATCGTAACATATGTCGGGGATCTAGATGTCACTTTTGGTTAATTTTTTTTTTATTTAACCTAACTATTAAGCTGGTGAAGGGATTTGAACCCCCAGCCTACGGATTACAAATCCGTTGCTCTACCATTGAGCTACACCAGCAACTAACTTATCTATTAAGATTATATCATAATTTTATTAGATAAAATTAATTAATTGATACATTTTTTTTATAAAAATATACTTAACAAACTGTACAAATCTATATAATTTTTATTAATTTAATAAAAATTATATAGATTTGTACAGTTTGAATTACAATATATATTATATATTCATTTTATTAAAAGGAGTAATTCTATGGGAAATTTCATAGATAAGACCTTTACTGTTCTTGCAGATATGTTATTGAAAATTTTACCAGCTAGTAAAAAAGAAAAACAAGCATTTTCTTATTATCGTGCAGGGATGACTGCTCAAACAAAAGGACGATATTCTGAAGCTTTAGAAAACTATTATGAAGCATTAACTTTAGAAGAAGATCCATATGATCGAAGTTATACACTATACAATATTGGTTTAATTTATTGTTATAGTGGTCGATATACTCAATCATTAGAATTTTATCATCAAGCATTAAATTTAAACCCTAATCTTCCTCAAGCTCTATATAATATTGGCATAATTTATCATATGCAAGGTACACGAGCCGAAGACTTATCGAATAAACAAGATAGTGAAGAAAAATATGAACAATATATTAATTTGGCTAACAAATTATATGATAAAGCAGGTGAATACTGGCGTCGAGCTGTTAAATTAGCTCCTGATAATTATCCTGGTGTTATAAATTGGTTATTGGTTACTGGTCGTCGAGAAAATAATTTAGACGATTATAAATCGTGAATTTTTTTATCTTCAATAATTGAATAAAGATTGTTGTATAATAATATACGGTTAATAAATTTTTGAATTATAAATTAACTTGGGAAAGTCTTTTTATTTTAAAATATTCTAATATGTTCAATTAAAATGGTAGATAATAATTTAAATAAAGGTTTTGTTACACAAATCATTGGTCCAGTATTAGACATTGAATTTACTAGTGGTTCGTTACCACCTATTTATAGTGCTATTGAAATTGTTTTAGAAGATGGAAGTACTACTGTTAGTGAAGTACAACAATTATTGGGAGATAATAAAGTTCGTGCTGTATCTATGCGTTCAACTGATGGATTAAAACGTGGTGCTGAAGCTGTTGATTTAGGGTCACCTATCAGTGTTCCGGTTGGTGCTCCAACATTAGGACGTATTTTTAATGTTATTGGACAACCGGTAGATGAACAAGGTGAAGTTGATTTTAAAGAAGTTTTACCAATTCATCGTGAAGCTCCAGCTTTTACAGAATTGGAAACAAAGCCATCAATTTTTGAAACAGGAATTAAAGTAGTTGATTTATTAGCACCATATCGTCGTGGTGGTAAAATTGGTTTATTTGGTGGAGCTGGAGTAGGCAAAACAGTATTAATTATGGAATTAATTAATAATATTGCAAAAGCTCATGGTGGTGTATCTGTATTTGGTGGAGTAGGTGAACGTACACGTGAAGGTAATGATTTGTATGAAGAAATGAAAGAATCAGGAGTAATTAATGAAAAGAATTTACCTGAATCTAAAGTTGCATTAGTTTATGGACAAATGAATGAACCTCCCGGAGCACGTATGCGTGTTGGTTTAACAGCTTTAACTATGGCTGAATATTTCCGTGATGTAAATAAGCAAGATGTTTTATTATTTATTGATAACATTTTCCGTTTTACTCAAGCAGGTTCAGAAGTTTCAGCGTTATTAGGTCGTATGCCTTCAGCAGTAGGTTATCAACCGACTTTAGCTACAGAAATGGGTGCTCTTCAAGAACGTATTACTTCAACAACTCAAGGTTCGATTACATCAATTCAAGCAGTTTATGTTCCTGCAGATGATTTAACAGATCCAGCTCCTGCAACAACTTTTGCTCATTTAGATGCTACAACAGTATTATCACGTAATTTAGCTGCAAAAGGTATTTATCCAGCAGTAGATCCATTAGATTCTACTTCAACAATGTTACAACCAAACATTGTAAGTGAAGAACATTATGAAATTGCAGAAACGGTAAAAGAAACTTTACAACGTTATAAAGAATTACAAGATATTATTGCAATTCTAGGTATTGATGAATTATCAGAAGAAGATCGTTTAACAGTTGCTAGAGCACGTAAAGTTGAACGATTTTTATCACAACCATTTTTTGTTGCCGAAATTTTTACAGGATCACCTGGTAAATATGTAAGTTTAGAAGAAACTATCAAAGGCTTTACAATGGTTTTAAATGGTGAATTAGATGCATTACCTGAACAAGCATTTTATCTTGTAGGTAATATTGAAGAAGCAATGGCAAAAGCAGAAACTCTAAAATAAGGAGTATTAAATATGATTATGAATGTTCGCGTTCTTACTCCTGATCGCGTTATCTGTACGACAACAGCTAATGAAGTTATATTACCAAGTGTAACAGGACAACTAGGAGTTTTAGATGGCCATGCGTCATTAGTTACAGCTTTAGATACTGGATTATTACGAATTAAATTAGATGAAGCTTGGACACCTATTATCTTATGTGGTGGACTTGCTGAAATTGATCGAAATCGTGTTACTGTTTTAGTAAATGATGTTGAAGAATTGATTGATGTCGAATTACGTGACGCTACAAAACAATTAGAAGAAGCAACAGTAGCTGCAACTGCAGCAATTGAAAATTCTGAAGATAGTAAAGATCGTTTAGATGCTTCTGTCGAATTGAAAAAAGCTAATGCACGTGTTCAGGGAATTAATTATTTATCAAAAAAAATTTAAACTAATTAAAAAGTTCATCATGGACAATTACTTCATGATGAACTTTTTCTTCAAAAATTAGAAATAGTGTTAAAATTTTAATCTAATGGTGAAAAATTCTAATTTTAGTTTTTCAAAAAATACAAGTATAATATTAGAGCTCCCATTTTCAGAACATATCGAAGAATTACGTCAAAGATTTTTACTATTATTTGTAGTAATTTTATTTTTAACAACGTTATCGTTTTTAGAAGTTAAAACAATCGTTAAGATTTTAGAATATCCAATAAATAATGTAAAATTTTTTCAGATATCACCTGGTGAATATTTTATATCAACTGTAAAAATATCATTTTATACTGGTTTACTATTTACGGGACCTTTTCTTATTAGTCAAATAATTTTATTTTTGTTACCCGGGTTGACAAAAAAAGAAACCAAAATTATTTTACCATTGTTAATTAGTTCCTTAATTTTGTTTGGATTAGGAATTACTTTTTCCTATTATACATTGATTCCAGCAGCTTTAAATTTCTTTTTAAATTATAGTGAAGAAGTTATTGAACCGTTTTGGTCATTTGATCAATATTTTGAATTTATTTTAGTACTTTTTTATAGTACTGGATTTGCATTCCAAATTCCTATTATTCAAATTTTAATTGGGTTGTTAAATATTTTATCAGCTCATCAAATGTTAAATGCATGGCGATATATAATATTAGTTTCAACAATTTTAGGTGCTATTTTAACTCCATCTACCGATCCATTAACACAATTATTGCTTTCATTAGCCATAATGTTACTATATTTTATAGGATTAGGTATCTTGTTTTTAATAAAAAATTAACTTATATACTAAAGCATTTATTTTTTAAAGTATTTACGTCATGAGAACTAACAAGTTTATTAAAAATATTTTACTCAATGTAACTATTCTTGGATTATTTTTTGGATTAAGCATACAAACTGCAAATGCTTATCCTGTTTTTGCTCAACAAAATTATTCAAATCCTCGTGCAGCAAATGGGAAATTAGCCTGTGCTAATTGTCATTTAAATCAAAAAGCAATTGAAATCGAAGCTCCTCAAGCAGTTCTTCCAAATTCAGTTTTTGAAGTAACTGTTAAAGTCCCTTATGATACTAGTAAACAACAAATTGGTGCGAATGGTAAAGCAGCTGATTTAAATGTAGGTGGTATTTTAATTTTACCAAAAGGCTTTAAATTAGCACCAAAGAATCAGATTTCAGCAGAAATTAAAGCTAAAAATAAAGGGGTATTTTATTCTCCATATAGTACAGAGTTAGATAATATTTTAGTTGTCGGACCAATTGCGGGTAAAACTCATCAAGAATTAATATTTCCTGTAATTTCTCCTGATCCGGAAAAAGATTCTAATGTTAAATATTTAACTTACCCACTTTATGCTGGAGGTAATCGTGGTCGTGGACAGGTTTATCCAACTGGTGAAAAGAGTAATGTAAATGTATTTGGTGCAAATCAAGCAGGTGAAATTTCTGAAATTACAACTTCAGAAAAAGGTGAATCAAAAGTTATTATTGTTAATACAAGTGGAATCAAAAGTGAACAGCTTATACCTACTGGACTAAAATTGACTGTAAAAGTCGGAGATGTTGTTCAATTAGATCAACCATTAAATATTGATCCAAATGCTGGAGGGTTTGGACAAGAAGAAAGTGAAATTGTTTTACAAAACCCAACACGTATTATTGGATATCTTGCGTTTTGTTTCTGTGTTTTATTAACTCAAGTCTTTTTAATTTTAAAGAAAAAACAATTTGAAAAAGTACAAGCGGCGGAACTTAATTTTTAATGTTCTTTTATTTTAAAACTTTATAAACCAGATGAATTAAATTAATATTTTTATACATAGTTACATAACTATGTATAAAAATATTAATTTAATTCATCTGGTTTATAAAGTTTTAGTGTACAGTTATACTTAGTAAAAAATATAATATATTTATTAGCTTTGATTAATTTTTATTTATTTAATCTTTTTAAAACAAATAATTTAATTCTATTTATGAACATAATAAAATAATTAAAAATCTTTTTCTTTATTTAAAATAAAAATATCTTCATTCCAATTAATTGTTGAATAAATATCACTTTTTTAATTTATGAATAAAACTTTGTGATTAATTTTTATTGATAAATATGTAAAAAAATTTCAGAAAGTATATAGAATTGTAGCAAATTTTTTTAAGTTTAATTTTTTAAAAAGCTTGTCGTAATCTACTTGCTTTTCCTTTTAAATTACGTAAGAAATAAAGTTTAGATCTTCGTATTTTAGAAGATTGTAGAACAGTAATTGAATCTATTTTTGGTGAATGAATTAAAAAAACTCGTTCAATACCCGTCTCTTGTACTGATTTTCGAACAGTTATTGTAGAATTAATTGAGCTATTCTTTTTGGCGATAATTATTCCAACATATGATTGAACTCTTTCTTTATTACCTTCAATAATTTTTAATCCAACTCTAATTTTATCACCAATTTTTAATATTGGCAAATCCGTTTTTAGAAATTTATTTTCGACTTCTAAAGTCGAATTATAATGAATTCGAAACTTTTTCATAATTAATATCGTTAAATTTTTTTAGATAAGAAGTTTTAATAATAATACAATTAAATTATTAAAAAAACAATATAAAATATATTTATTAGAGTAATTTAAATGCATTCGACTGGGTTCGAACCAGTGATGTTCCAGAGGAAAACGGATTATGAGTCCGGTGCCTTCGACCACTCGGCCACGAATGCTTTTTTGGAGCTGATGGGAATTGAACCCACGTCCATTTAAATCTGAAAAAATACTTGTTCACAGGTATAGTTCAATTAATGAACAATCTTTAATTATTATTCAAAACTAAAAAATAGAAAAACGTCTAATAATAGTGAAAAATAATTTTGAATCTAAGAGTTAATTTTTAAGCAAAAACAAACTTATTTAAAAGTTTAGTATTTTTATTTTTAGAAATTAATTCGTTAAAATTAAAAGAAAATATATTGTTAGCATTTAGTAATTTTTTGTAGATTTTTAGGAAGAATACAAACTTCCACCTGAATGATATTTTTTCATTATTAAATGTCGAAACCGAAACAGCCCCTATCTCTAATTTGTAAGCATGAAGGGAGTCGAACCCTTGACTTTCAGAATCGGAATCTGATGCTCTATCCACTGAGCTACATGCTTGATCTAAGTTCCTTAAATTTTAATTTATCAAAGTTGGATGAAAATTTTTAAAAAATAGATTATTTATTATTCTTAAGTCTCTTATGAGTTTTTTATATACTAATGATTTCAGTTTTGCAAATAATAATAAGAGTGCCAATTGTAGATTTAAAATGATGGTAATAATTTTAACGATGAATTTTTGTTTCTAATATTCACTCTAAAGAATTTAATTCTTTCGAATTTAAATGTCTATTTCTTAATTTAGATAAAAAAGATTTTTAATTCTATAATACAAAATTGCAATTAAATTTTCTTTCTTACTTATAAATTTTAGTTTAAAAAGTTTGTTCAAATCGTTAACTATTTTAAGTGAAAATCAATTCAAACTAATGTTTAATTTGTCTAACTCAATCATTTATAGACATTAGATAACTCATAATTTAATCTTTTTTAATAATTAATATAAACTAATTTCGTATTAATAATAAATTTTTCCTCCACCCCATTTTTCTGTTACAATCTTCGGTTGTAACATAATATGACCTGCAATCGAATATAAATCTTCATCGGTTAAAGAACGCATACGTGGATATATATCAGCACTTTTAATACTTGGATGAACTTCTGCAATTGATTCTAATCCATCATAACTTGTTGGATTTTTTATATAATCAATTAATGAAACAATATTATCTCGTCGAGGAGATGCTAAACTTAAAGCTTCAGGATCTAAACCAACATTTGGATTTGTTTTTGTAATACCTCCAACGTGACATGCACCACATGTAGCATTAAAAATACGTTTACCTCTTTTAACTTGTTCGGGAGATAAAACAGTTGTTTTTCCAGATGAATCTAAAACAACTGTTCGTGTTGCTTCGTCTAAGTCAATTGCAGATACATTTAAAACATTAACATTAAAAAGACAAAATAATAAAATTCCAAAAAACTGTGAAAATTTTTTTGACATAAAAAAAATAAAATTATTTAAGGTATTGAAAGCAAGATAAAATGAATATACTTTTTTCATTTCTCGAATTAGTAGAAATTTTCATAATAATTGAAAAGTTAATTATTTTTGAGAATAATTTAGATCCAAATTAAACAAGTTTTAATTTATTAAAAAATAACTTAATCCTTCTGTAATTAAATTATATTAGACAATATATTTTAATAATTTTGTTTACATTAAATCTACATTCAAAATTTATTTATGCTAAATGAATACTAATTCATACAATAGAACTTAGTAAATTTAAACACGTGTTACTCGATCACTTTTACTAATAATAATTAAAGCAACACCAATTGCTAGAACAACAAGACCACCTGCCACTAAACTTGATAAAAAATTTCCTAAAGAAGATGTCATTTAAAAATTCCTGTTATGTTAAATAAGATAAAATATTTTTTATACTATTATTCAAAATTTATATAACTACTATTAAGATAATATAGTCATAATATTATATATTGTACTATAAAAAATTAAACTAAAAAAAAAATTTTAAATATGCCTCAAAATTCTAGTGATTAGTTTAATTTTTTAAATTAGAATTAAATTTCATTTTCTTAGTTATTTAAAAGAATTAAGTTCTATTATAATTTGTTTCATTAGATGAAAGAAAAGGTAATAAAGAAAGAATTCTTGCACGTTTTATAGCCTTTGCTATTTTTCGTTGTTGTTGAACTGTCACACCAGTTGCTCGTCGTGGAAGAATTTTACCTTGTTCAGTTAAAAATAAACTTAGTAACTCAATATCTTTATAGTCAATTTTTTGGTTTACAGTAATGGGAGAATTTTTTTGTTTTTTAATAATCATAAGTTATTTAATTTCTTTATGTATGGTTGTTTTATTACAATATTGACAATATTTTTTTAATTCTAGTCGCTCTGGATTATTTCGTCGATTTTTTTGCGTTAGATATCTTGAGACACCTAATGTCCGTTTGTTATTATTTGAACGACATTCAGTACATTCTAGAGTAATTAAAATTCGAGTTCCTTTATTCTTTGCCATAATAATAATATTCGTTATACTTTTATATTGCAAGCTTAATTTATCAAGATTTAAGATTAAAAGCAAGTTTTTATTTTAGAATTCAAGAAGTGAAAATTTTTTTAAATTAAAAACTTCCAATTTTAATGTAAATATATTATTATCCAGCAAAATATATCTACATTAAAATTTTTAGTATGGCCAATAATAAATCAGCAAAAAAACGTATTGAAATTAATAAGAGAAATCGACTAAATAATCGTTTTTATAAGAGTTCTGTAAGAACATTAACTAAAGTTTTCTTAAAAAATTTAGAAATTTATAAAATTTCAAAAAATTTTAATGATAGAGAAAAATTACAAAATCTTCTTAATTCAATTTATAGTTTATTAGATAAAGGTACGAAAAGAAAAGTTTTTCATAAAAATACTGCAGCAAGAAAAAAATCAAAATTAGCTAATTCACTTAAGATAATATAAGACATTAACAAATTTTTTATTTTTATTTATAATAGAAAATTTGTTGGTATCTAAACCGAATTCTTTTATTTTTATTCAATAACAAATATTATGAATCAAAATACGCAGCTTAATTATATAACGACTCTTCCAGATTTTATGGTAATGCAAAGAACCAGTTTTTGTTGGTTTTTAAGTAGAGGGTTATGTGAAGAATTACAATTTTTTTCTCAAATTTTAGACTTTAGTCAAAATACAGAATATATTCTGTATGGTGAAGAATATGGTTTGTTTAAATCGTCTTGTACATTAGCCGTTGCTCGAAAATATAATGGAAATTATCGTGCTCAACTCGTAATTCCAATTGAAGTACGAAATAAAAAAACAAATACCGTATATTTTTATAATAAGTTTCCACTTGTTACATTACCATTAATGACTACAGCCGCAACATTTATTTTAAACGGTTGTGAACGTGTTATTGTAAGTCAAATTATTAGAAGTCCTGGAGTTTATTTTGAAAAATTAAAAAACCAAAAGCGACAATCTCTCTTTAAAAAAAAGTTGTCCACGGATATTACAAAACTACGTGATTTTTTACCTGCCGGTCAAGCTTCATTATCAGATATTGATTTATATTTTGCAAAACCTTTATTCGAATATATAAAAGCTGATATGTTTGGACCAAAAGAAGATAAGTTATTAATTGTTCCAACTTGGAATCAAATTTCTATCTTATCTTATTCCTTAAAATTTTTTAAACAGTCCAATGATTCAATAAATTCTGATTGTTTTTTATATGCTTTTAAATATTATCAAAGTTTATTAAAAACTTCAAATTCAATTAAAAAAGTTCAAGGGACTTACTTATTTTTTAAATGGTTAATCTATTTTCAAACTAAATCAAATATCTATAATAAAAACTACAGAATTACCAAATTATTACATTATATTATTAATTATTTTTACTTTTTAACAAAATTTCTTCAATTTTCTAAAAATATTCAGAAAATTTCTTATTCTATTGAAGAAGGTTATAATATTTTAATTTTAAATCAATTTGCAAAAAATTTAAATAGTAATATTTCTTTAAACGAATGCAAAACTATAATTAAATTTTCTTTAAATTTAGTTCAATTACAATTAAATAAAAATTTAATTTTTTTAACGAAATTAACAAATAGTAATATAAGTATTTTAAAAAATTTTTTAGTTTTAAAATCAGAATTCATAAATAAAGAGATCTCCTATAATAAATTTTATAATCGAAAAAATTTATTAAACTTTAAATCTGTTATTTACTTTTCAAAAACTTTAAAAGATCAATTACGGTACATTTTTAAAGATTTTGGGACATCTTATTCTCCACGTAAACATCAATATACAAAATCAACAACTCGATTATTAATATTTAATGAAGATCATAAAATTAAAACATTATATGATAATAAATATAACTCAAAAGAACTTTATAGTGCTACTTTAATTCCAGAATACGGATCATGGATTCGTTTTGGATTTCAAAAAAATTTACAAGTTAATTCATATAATTATGCTCTTAAACATCGTGAAGAATATATAACAATTCAATTAGATAAAATAAATCATAAGTCAATTATTTTGTTACTTAAAGAAATTGGACTTAGTGATATAGAAATTTATCAAAATTTAGAACATCGAGATTTTTTATATTTTGATAAACCTTTACTAATAGATTCCTTAACATTAAAACAACCTTTGTTGCGCTTTAATTCAAGTTTAAATTCTTTTTTTCAAATTTCTGAATTTTCACGAATTTTTGACCCTAATTATTATAGGTTAGGAAAAATTGGACGTATTCAAATTAATAAACGTTTAGTTATTTCAATTGATAATCGATATCAAACAATAACATATGAAGATATTTTCGCAATTATTGATAAATTAATAAGTCTATCTATTTCGAAAACTCTTCCAGATGATATTGATCATCTAAAAAATCGACGAGTAAGATCCGTTGGCGAATTATTACAAAATTTATTTCGAATTGGTTTTCAAAGATTAGTTCGAAAGGTTCGTAATCAGACTAATGAAACAACAAATTTATTAAGTTTTAATATTCTTAATGCAACTGTCAAAGAATTTTTTGGATCAAGTCAATTATCTCAATATCTTGATCAAACGAATCCGTTATCATCTTTAACGCATAGACGCCGTATTAGTGGTTTAGGACCTGGTGGATTTGAACGGGATCGAATTAGTTTTTCAGTACGTGATATTCATCCAAGTCATTATGGACGAATATGTCCGATTGAAACTCCGGAAGGACAAAATGTTGGTTTAATTGCATCATTAACTACATCTGCACGAGTTAATAAATTAGGATTTTTAGAAACGCCATTTTGGAAAGTTGTAAATGGGAAAGTCTTAAAAACAGAAATTCCTATTTATTTAACAGCTGATATTGAAGATTTATATAAAATTGCACCAGCTGATATTGCTATAACATCTAATAATTATTTATTACAAAATGTTATTCCAGTTCGTTATAAACAGGATTTCATAAACGTTTCACCGGCAGAAGTTGATTTTATTTCAATTTCTCCTGTTCAAGTTGTTTCTGTAGCTGCATCTTTAATTCCTTTTTTTGAACATGATGATGCGAATCGAGCATTAATGGGATCAAATATGCAACGTCAATCTGTTCCATTATTACTGCCACAAAAACCAATTATTGGAACGGGTTTAGAAAATCAAATTGCACTTGATTCCGGTATGATTCTGAATGCAAAAGTTTCAGGAGTTATCGAATCAGTAACTTCCACAAAAATTACTATACGAACCTCAAAAGGTTATAAAGCCATTTATAAATTACAAAAATATTTACGTTCTAATCAAGAAACCTGTATTAATCATCGTCCGATTATTTGGAAAGGTGAAACTGTTCAATCGGGTCAAATTTTAACCGATGGACCTAGTATTAGTTCGAATGAACTTGCTTTAGGTCAAAATCTTTTAATTGGTTATATGCCATGGCAAGGTTATAATTTTGAAGATGCAATTTTAATAAGTGAACGTTTAATTTATGATGATGTTTTTACTTCAATTCATATTGAACGATATAAAGTGGATATTGATCGTTTATCTGATTTTCCAGAACAAACAACCAAAAATATTCCCAATTTAACATCAAATGAAATAGAAAATTTGAATAATGATGGAATTGTGACAGTTGGTACGTTTGTTAAACCCGGAGATATTTTAGTAGGTAAAGTTACTGCAAATGATAATTCAGAACAATTACCTGAAGCAAAATTATTACGTGCAATATTTGGTGCGAAATCAAAAGGAATAAAAGATAGTTCTTATAGAATGCCTGATGGTGAATATGGACGTGTTATTGAAACAATTACATTTAACCGGCGAACAAGTTTAGCATATAAATTTGAAAAAATTTATATTTTCATTGCGCAGATTCGCAAAATACAAGTTGGTGACAAAATTGCCGGACGTCATGGAAATAAAGGAATAATATCTCGAATTTTAGCGAGACAAGATATGCCATTTTTACCAAATGGAAGACCATTAGACATTATCTTAAATCCGTTAGGAGTTCCGTCTCGTATGAACGTTGGTCAATTGTATGAATGTTTATTAGGTTTAGCTGGTGATAAATTAAATTGTCGATTTAAGATTTTACCATTTGATGAAATGTATGGATTAGAAATGTCACGTATTTTAATTAATAAAAAACTTCGCCAAGCTTCTATTATCAATGATGAAAGTTGGTTGTTTAATCCATACGCTCCAGGGAAAATGGTTCTTTTAGATGGAAGAACCGGAAAAGAATTTGAAAATCCAGTTACGGTTGGTAATGCTTATATGTTAAAATTAATTCATTTAGTAGATGATAAAATTCATGCAAGATCGACTGGTCCGTATTCACTTATTACTCAACAGCCATTACGCGGAAAAGCTCAACATGGAGGTCAAAGATTTGGTGAAATGGAAGTTTGGGCTTTAGAAGGATTTGGAGCTAGTTTTACACTAAAAGAGTTATTAACAATTAAATCTGATGATATGGAAGGGCGAAATGAAACATTAAATGTTATTGTTAAAGGGCAAAAAATTTCGAAATTTGGAATACCAGAATCTTTTAAAGTTTTGCTTCAAGAATTACGTTCGATTGGATTGGATATGAGTACTTATAAACTTGAAAAATTCAGTTCTAAAATAAATCATCAAATGGAAGTTAACTTAATAGAAAAATACAATTCATTTTTAAAAACATTTAATACAACTTCAAATTTAAGTGATATATCTTTTTAAATACTTTTATGATAGAATCTGTAAAACAATTTGATTATATTAAAATAAAATTAGCATCGCCTTTGAGAATTTTACAGTGGGCAAATCGACGATTACCAAATGGACAGTTTGTAGGAGAAATTCAAAAATCTGAAACTATAAATTATCGTACATTTAAACCAGAAATGGATGGTTTATTTTGTGAACGAATTTTTGGTCCAAGTAAAAGTTTAGAATGTGCCTGTGGAAAATATAAAAGAGTACGATATGAAGGTTTAATTTGTGATCGCTGTGGTGTTGAATTAACCGAATCGAGAGTTCGACGTCATCGAATGGGTTATATTAACTTAATTTATCCGGTTGCTCATGTTTGGTATATTAATAGCCGACCAAATTTTTTAGCTTTATTATTAGAAGTTGAAGATATTGAAAAAACATTTAATACGGCTTATACAGATTATTCTCAAAAATGTGATAAATGTAAAAATCGAAATTTAAAACCAACACCTGCAAAAGTAGTTGAATTATGGGATGAGCGAATCAAACGCATAAAATTATCTTCAATTACTTATTTTATTGCAGAAGATGAAATTTCATTTTATGGTTTACATTGGGATCTTCAACAATATAGACATTTTCGATTAATTGGAGCAACAGATTATCCACTAAAACCTTATCCGAAACTTCGTGAAAACAGAAGACTGCGATATCATACTCCAAAATACTTATTAAGAGCGACTCCAAATTTTTTGATAGGAACTCCATTAATTAAAAGAGAATTAGAGCAGTTAAATTTAAAATCAGAAATTTATAGAACAAGAGTGTTTATTATAAATTGTACTGAAGTATTGCAAAAAAATTTGCCATATTATCAATTTTCAAATTGGTTTCGAAAATGGGAACAAGAAAGATTATATAAATTACGAAAACAGGCTATAAAAAGAATTCGAATTTTAGAAAATTTAGTAGCGACCGGAGCTAATCCTGCATGGATGATTTTAACAATTTTGCCAGTAATTCCGCCAGCTTTAAGACCAATGATTCAATTAGAAGGTGGTCGTTTTGCTACTTCAGATTTAAATGAATTATATCGACGCATCATTACACGAAATAATAGATTATTGAGATTATTAGAAATTGATGCTCCTCAATTAATCATTCGAAATGAAAAACGAATGTTACAAGAAGCTGTCGATACTTTAATTGACAATGGAAAACGTGGAAAAATTGCTTTAAGTGCAAATAATAGACCATTAAAATCTTTATCAGATATTATTAAAGGAAAATATGGTCGATTTCGTCAAAATTTATTAGGAAAACGAGTTGATTATTCTGGACGTTCTGTTATTGTTGTAGGACCAACATTAAAATTAAACCAATGTGGTTTACCTTATGAAATGGCTTTAGAATTGTTTCAGCCTTTTATTATTCGTGAATTAATAAATCAAGGTTTGGCCAGTAATATGAAAATTGCAAAAAATTTAATACAACAAAATGAAACAATTATTGATCCAGTATTGGAAAAAGTTTTAAAACATCATCCAATATTTTTAAATCGTGCGCCAACTCTTCATCGTCTTGGAATCCAAGCATTTGAACCTGTTTTAATTCAAGGACGTGCTATTAAATTACATCCCTTAGTTTGTTCAGCATTTAATGCAGATTTTGATGGAGATCAAATGGCTGTTCATATACCATTATCACTAGAAGCACAAGCTGAATGTTATATGTTAATGTTTGCCCCATATAATTTTTTATCGCCTGCAAATGGAGAGCCTATAATTATGCCAAGTCAAGATATGGTATTAGGTTGTTATTATTTAACATTAGCTAATATTCCAAGTTTATTAGGCTCTAATCACTATTTTTCAGATTTTAATGATGTTCTTTTAGCTTATCAACAAGATTTATTAGAAATTCATAGTTTAATTTGGGTAAAAGATTTAGTAAATTTAAATGAAAAAACAGAAATAATCAAAGTTCATAAATTAAACGACGGTAGTTTTATTGAATATTCAAAAAATTTACAAGTCCGAAAAACGTCTACTAACAAAAAAATTAGTCAATATATTAAGACAACACCTGGCCGAGTTATTTTTAATTATACAATTCAAAAAACTTTAAACCTTTTATAATAATTTAGTATTTATGAAACTATGAAAAATTATATTTATCAAAATAATTTAATCGGAAAAAAACAATTACGTCAAATACTTGGTTGGAGTTTTACAAATTATGATTCAATGCAAGCTTGTTCTTTAGCAGATGAACTCAAGTATTTAGGATTTAAATATGCAACTAATGCGGGAATTTCAATTAGTATTGAAGATTTACGTGTTCCTTTTATTAAAAATTTAATGTTAAAAAAAGCGAATGAAGAAATTATTAATTCTGAAAAAATTTTTCTAAAAGGAAAAATAACAAAAGTTGAACAATTTCAAAAAATTATTGATACATGGAGTTTAACAAGTGAATCATTAAAGAATCAAATAGTTTATTATTTTAAAAATTATGACCCTTTAAATTCCGTTTATATTATGGCTTTTTCTGGCGCACGTGGAAATTTATCTCAAGTTCGCCAATTAATTGGAATGCGGGGATTAATGTCTGATCCAAGTGGAGAAATTATGAATTTACCAATTAAACATAATTTTCGTGAAGGATTGACAATTACGGATTATTTAATGTCTGGATACGGTGCTCGAAAAGGAATTGTTGATACTGCATTAAAAACTGCAAACTCTGGTTATTTAACTCGTCGATTAATTGATGTAGCTCAAGATATTTTAATACGGGAAAAAGATTGTAAAACAAAAAATTCAATTTTAATTTTAAGAAAAAATTTTTCTAGTGAAATTATTGGTCGGATTTTAAATAAAGAAATAAAAGATCAAGATAATTTGGAAATACTTGCTAAAAAAAATTCTCAGATTACCTCTACTTTAATTGAGACATTAAAACGAAAAAAAATTCGAAAAATTTATTTACGTTCACCACTAACTTGTAAATTACATAGAGCGATTTGTCAAAAATGTTATGGATGGGATTTATCTACTGAAAATTTAATTGATATTGGCGAAGCAATTGGAATTATTGCTGGTCAATCAATTGGAGAACCTGGTACTCAATTAACTATGAGAACATTTCATACTGGAGGTATTTTTACCTCTGAAATAAGTCAACAAATTGTGAGTCCTATCAGCGGAATTATTCGTTTTTCAAGATTATTAGAAACTGTATCATTACGAACAAATCGTGGTGAAGAAGTTTTAGTTACAAAAAATTCTGGGTCATTTATATTAATACCTGATTCTATTACTCAGCCAATTAATAAATTTGAACTTTCACGGAATACAATTTTGTTCCCTAAACATAATCAATATATTCAAAAAGATACAGTTATTGGAGAATTAATTAATAGTGATAAACAATTAAAACGTGAGATAAAACCAATAATTTCTGATACCTCGGGTGAAATTATTATTCCAAAATTAAAAACTCAATTAAATAGTTTAAATAATAATAAATTTTTGTGGATTTTATCTGGTCAACTCTATAATAGTCCCTTAAATTCTTATATTAATTTTCAATCAAATTACAAAATAAATAAAGATAGTTATATTTTTCGTACAAAAATTATAAACTCATATCGTGGTCAAGTAAAATATATAAATAATAAAAAAAGCTTATATCAACGACATATTATTCTTAAAAATAAACTTTGTTCACTGAATAAAATAATTTTTTGTCAATTAAAAAAAAAATTAGGTGATTCGTATGCTATAGGAACTATTAAAAATCAAAAATATTTATTTAACATAAAACGGAATAATTCAAAAATATATTTAAAAACTACAAGAAAACAAAAATTTGCTAAGCTAATCACAAATAATTTTAAAACAAAAACAGGAGGAATTCTTTTTTATGATTGGCGAGTTATTTCCCGTAATACATCTTCAAAAAATAAAGTTTATTTTTGTGATCATCAAGATGGTTATACCCTAGGCTACAAGGTTAATGAGCTTGAAGAAAACTATTTTATTAATTTAATTGATCAAAATAGTTTTAAAAATTCCGATTTTGGCAATTATTTTTCAAAAACACTTTATAGAACAATTTTTTGGTTAGACGAAGAAACACATAATTTAACTTGTGAAGCAAAAAAGTTATTTATTAAAAATGGTGATTTTATCTCGAAAAATTTTGAAATAATGTCTGAACATTTCTCGAAAACTTCTGGATTAGTCACTGTTCAGCATAAAAATAATTTAACACAAGAAGTTTTAATTAAATCAGGATTAATTTATGAAGGTAAAAAAATATCTATTAAACTACAACAAAATAATTCGAATTTAAAAAAATTATTTTTTCCAGGAGAAACAATTTTTGAAAATATTACTATTAATGAACCATCTTTATGCGAAAGTGTACCTGGAAAATTTGAACCTCAATTATTAATTCGTCCCATCAAATTATATGAATTTCCACAAATTCAAAAGTTAAACCCGAATTTTAAAATTTTTAATAATATTGGAAAAAATCTAATAGTTAATTCAAATGCACATTTTATTTATCAATCTAACCAACGAATTAGAACAAGTAGTTCATTAAATTTAATTACTCAATTTTTCTATTTTAAAACACCTCAACTTTCTTTAAATAATTTAAGTATTCAATTAATACAGAATAAACAACAAAATATATTAACATTTGAAATTGTTAATTTATTAAATTTAAATAATTATATTTCTGCTAGTTTAAAATACAAAAATTTAGAATCATCAGTTTTAATTCAAAATCAACAATTTATTGATCTATATACAATATTGGTTTATTTAGAATCAAAAAATTTAAATTCGCTTGAAATTGTTAAAGTTAAAGTTAATAAACAAAATATCAAACAAATTTTGATCATTTCAAATGAAAATTGCATTAAGATTCCAAAACATATACTTCCAAAACAAACTGTTAATGATTTTATTTTAAATAGTAATAATGCAAATTACATTGGAAAAATTATTATAGAAAGTAAAAAATTTTTTACTATTCAAAAAGGTCGTCCATATTTTTTTCCAAAATGTAAAGTTGAAAAATTAAGTACACAAACGAATCTTGAATATAATTATTTACCTATAAATGTAATTAAAAATAAAATTAATAGTAATAAAAATTTATTTTTAAATTACCATAATAGATTTAAAATAAGATTAAGAATGAGTCCTAAAAACTATTTCAAAAATCATATTCCATGGCAATCGACTAGTGATAAAATTAAATTTAAATTAAAAATTAATCTATCAAAAATATTTTTGAAAAGACAGGGAAAATTATATAGTTCTTTAATTCCGCGATTTTTAAAAGAATTTACTGTAACATCTAACGAAAAAACTAATTTAACTAATCCAAATCTGTTTAATTATCCAAAAAACCTTCAAATAAAATCTAAATTAGATCGTATACTATTATTGCGAAATTATCAGTCTTCTTGCTTAACTTTTATAAAATTTATGGAATATCCACTAACAAAATCAACTAAGTCAGTAGGTTTATATTCAATTACTGAAGACTTATTCCAGCAAGAATTAAATAGTGTTTTTTGTGAAAATAATCAGTTTTTAGAAAATGGAGATACAATTGGATTATTGAATTTAGAAAAAGAAATTACAGGTGATATTGTACAAGGGTTACCTAGAATTGAAGAAATCTTAGAAGCCCGTAAAAAACATCAAGGAAGTAAAAAATTACCAACTAGTAGTAAAAGTGGTTTATTAACTCAAATAACAAGTTTAGATGAAAATTTTGAATTTCATAAATTAGCAACGCCATTAAAAGAAAATGAAAAAATAAATCCACATAAGTTATTAAAGATTTATTTTAATTATTATGGTTTAGTCAAACCATTCTTTTCTGATAATAAAAATTCTATTAGTTATACTCGGTTAATTGGTAATTTTGAAGGAACCTATAAAAGTTTTAAAAAAGTTCAATCATTTATTTTAAACTCAGTTCAAAGTGTTTATCAATCACAAGGAGTAACAATTAATGATAAACATCTAGAAGTTATAATTCAACAAATGACAACAAAAGTATTAATAACCGATGAAGGAAATACTCCTTTGTTAAAACGTGAAGTAATTAATTTATATCATATAAATTCAATTAATCAAATTATTGAAAAGGAAAAAAAACAAAAAGCTTATTATTTACCTTTACTTTTTGGTATCACAAGAGCAGCTTTAAACAATCCAAGTTTTATTTCAGCAGCAAGTTTTCAAGAAACAACCAGAGTTTTAACAAAAGCGGCAATTGAAGGACGAATTGATTGGTTAAGAGGACTCAAAGAAAATATTATTATCGGTCATCTAATTCCAGCTGGAACAGGTTCAAGAAACTTCAAAAATAGTTTTAAATCAGTTTCTAATGTTTTAAGAAGTTAACTATTTAAAATTGTTTTACAGTAGACAAATTCAGGAATAATTTGTTATAATTCAGTTAAATAATATAAAAAATCTATGTCTAATATAAGTTTATCAAAATTATTAGAAGCCGGAGTACATTTTGGACACAAATCTTATCGTTGGAATCCAAAAATGTTTCCATATATTTTTAGTGAAGTTAATAATGTTCATATTCTCGATTTAGTTCAATGTGCAAATCTTTTAAATCGAGCAACGGATTATTTGAATCAAGCCTCAAAGGAGAATAAAACATTTCTTTTTATTGGAACTAAAAGACAAGCAAGTACACTAATTGCAAAAGAGGCTGAGCGATCAGATTCATATTATGTTAATCACCGTTGGTTAGGGGGAATGTTAACAAATTGGTCAACAGTTAAAGAAAGAATTGAACGGTTAAAAGATTTAGAAAAACAAGAAATTTCTAATGTATTTGATTTACTGACTAAAAAAGAAGCCGCATTACGTCGAAAAGAATTAAAAAAATTGCGAAAATATTTAGATGGAATTAAAGAAATGGAACGATTACCAGATGTTGCAATTATTATTGATCAAAAACGAGAAATAACAGCCATTCGTGAATGTCGAAAATTACGAATTCCGATCGTTTCGATTCTAGATACTAATTGTGACCCTGATTTAGTTGACATTCCTATTCCTGGTAATGATGATGCTGTTCGTTCTATTAAATTAATTCTTCAAACATTGACTGATAGTATTATTAAAGGTCGATCATAAGTTTAAAGATTTAATTTCAATTTAAAAAATTAATCCAAGAATATACAAGATAACTTTATATATCAATAAAAAAAAAAAAACAGTTCCGTTAGTTTAAAATCAATTTTCTGTTAATTTAAAATGGAATCGATTTTAAACTAAATTTAAACTCAAATAATTTCAGTTTTAATTAATTCATTTTTCTAGTGTTTAAAATATTTAAACATAAAAATTATTTTCTTATTTAATTTTAGTCTTGCTTTTTTTAGTAAATATTAGTAAAGTCTATTTGCATTATGAATAAAATTATAATAAACGCGGAGTAGAGCAGTCTGGTAGCTCGTTGGGCTCATAACCCGAAGGTCAATGGTTCAAATCCATTCTCCGCTACTTATTATAATTTTATTAAAAACTTATTAAATGATTTAGAGATATTAATAAATTTAGAATTATTCCTACAATTTCCTGTAAATTAGTTATTTTCATCTAAAATTGTAAAACTTTTCGACACAAGTAAAAAAAAGTGATAATTCGAAGAATAGCAAAAATAATAGTTTACAAAAAAATTTTGATTTTAAATTTATTCATAAAAAGAAATTAAAATTTTAATTTTTTTATGTTATAATTAATACTGAACCATAAAATAATATATTATTTTAATTATGACATTAAACTTGCAAACTCCTTTTCCAACTTTCGGAGGCAGTACAGGAGGATGGTTAAGATCTGCTGAAGTAGAAGAAAAATATGCTATTACCTGGAATAGTACAAAAGAACAAATTTTTGAAATGCCTACTGGTGGAGCCGCAATTATGAAAACTGGTGAAAATTTATTATATTTAGCACGTAAAGAACAATGTTTAGCTTTAGGAACACAACTGCGAACATTTAAAATCAATAATTATAAAATTTATAGAATCTTTCCAAGTGGCGAGGTTCAATTTTTACATCCGAAAGATGGTGTTTTTCCTGAAAAAACAAATCCTGGTCGGATTGCTACTAATAACCGAAATTTCTCAATTGGCAAAAATCCAAATCCAGCATCAATAAAATTTAGTGGTACTAGTACATATGAAAGTTAGTTTTTGAAAGATTAGTTTAGTAACTAATCTTTTGGCGAGATGGCAGAGTTGGTCGATTGCGTCTGATTTGAAATCAGATGAATCTTTACGGATTCCGTGGGTTCGAATCCCACTCTCGCCTGTGATGTTTTCTACATCGCAATCAAAAAATTTATAATTTTTGATATATAATTCTACTAATAAATAAGTAGAACTGTATATTTTTTTTGCTTAAAAGTGAAACTTAGGAGCCTTTTTCTGAACTTAAATTAAACAGATTAGACTATTTTTTTGAGATGGCTCGGGTATATGATTGGTTCGAAGAACGATTGGAGATCCAAGCAATAGCAGATGATATATCGAGTAAATATGTGCCTCCACATGTAAATATATTTTATTGTTTCGGTGGAATTGTTTTTACATGTTTTTTAGTTCAAGTTGCCACTGGCTTTGCAATGACTTTTTATTATCGTCCTAGTGTTGGAGATGCTTTTGCTTCTGTAGAATATATTATGACTAGTGTAAATTTTGGATGGTTAATTCGTTCAATTCATCGCTGGTCTGCAAGTATGATGGTTATGATGATGGTTTTACATATATTCCGTGTTTACCTGACTGGTGGTTTTAAAAAACCACGTGAACTGACTTGGGTTACAGGTGTTATTTTAGCTGTTGTAACAGTTAGTTTTGGTGTAACCGGATATTCTTTACCTTGGGATCAAGTTGGTTTTTGGGCTTGTAAAATTGTAACGGGAGTTCCAGCCGCAGTCCCAATTGTTGGACCACCATTAGTATTAATTTTACGAGGTGGTGAAAGTGTTGGTCAAAGTACATTAACTCGTTTTTATAGTGCTCATACATTTGTTTTACCATTAGCAGCAGCAGTATTAATGTTAACGCATTTTTTGATGATCCGGAAACAAGGTATTTCTGGACCTCTATAAATATAACCTTTAAAAATAGAAAATATAACAACAAATTTAACTTTACAAAAATTAACAATGTCGATTATAAAGTTACCTGATCTAACAGATCCCAAATTACGGGCAAAGCTTGCGAAAGGTATGGGACATAATTATTATGGTGAACCTGCTTGGCCCAATGATCTTTTATATGTATTTCCAGTTTGTATCCTAGGAACATTTGCTTGTTGTATTGGCTTAGCTACGATGGCCCCAACTCAACTAGGTGAGCCTGCAGATCCTTTTAATACTCCATTGGAAATCTTACCTGAGTGGTACTTTTTCCCTACTTTTAATTTATTACGTGTATTACCTAATAAATTATTAGGAGTGTTAGCAATGGCTGCCGTACCTGCCGGGTTAATAACAGTTCCATTCATAGAAAATATCAATAAGTTTCAAAATCCTTTTCGACGACCTATCGCAAGTTTTACGTTTATATTAGGTTTTATTACGGCAGTTTGGTTTGGAATAGGTGCTTGTTTACCTATTGACAAAGCAGTTTCCCTAGGCATACTATAGCATGGAAACATTAACAACACCGTTTTTACAATAATATGTTTTAAATCAAATTTTTTCTGTTCAATCAAATTGAGAGAATTTAATGTGTAAGATAAAATAAATGTGGAATTCTGTGAGTTTTTTGATAAATTTTAGTACATTAAATTGCGTTCAAAAATTATCGTACTAGTACGATAATTTTTAAACGCAATTTAATGTACTAAACTATTACTATTTTAAGAATATAAACATAGAAATATTACAATGAAAATTTTTATGTTAATGAAACTTTGGCTCCTGCATCTTCTAATTGTTTTTTACTATCTTCAGCTGCATCTTTACCTAACGCTTCTTGAATTTGTTTTGGTGCAGATTCTACAATTTCTTTTGCTTCTTTTAACCCCAGTCCTGTTAAACCACGAACAACTTTTAAAATTGCAATTTTCTTATCAGCTGGTACATCTTCTAAGACCACATTAAATTCAGTTTTTTCATCCACATCTTCAGCCGTTCCAGTCGCTGCCATTACCATTGTTCCACCAGCAGCAGATGCATCAACACCAAAAGTTTCTTCAATTTTTGTAACTAATTCAGATGCTTCTAACAATGTTAATGTTTTTAATTCTTCAATAATTTGATCAATTTTTTCTGACATAATTGTTTTAATTTTTTATAGTATTATGTATATAATTAATATTTAAATAGCAATATCTAAATCAAGTTTAATTGAAGGTCCCATACTTGTACAAATAAATAAACTTTTAAAATATTTACCTTTCACTCCGGATGGTCTATTTTGCTCAATTGATTTATAAAGTTCAATAAGATTTTCAATTAATTGTTCGTTTGTAAAATTTGACTTTCCAAAACTAACATGGACTACTCCAGTTTTATCTGCTTTATATTCAAATTTACCTTTTTTAAACTCTGTTATAGTATCTATTAAATTAGTAGTTACCGTACCAGATTTAGGAGAAGGCATTAAACCTTTTGGACCTAATACTCGGCCTAATTTTGCTAATTTCGGCATCATGTTTGGCGTTGCAATTAGCAAATCGAATTGAATATCACCTTTGGTAATTAATTCAATTAAATCCGTATTACCTACAATATTTGCTCCTGATATTTTTGCTTCAGAAAAATTTTCTTCATTAGTCAAGACAGCTATTCTAATTTCTTTTCCAATACCATTCGGTAATGTTACAGTTGTTCGTAATTGTTGATCAGCATATTTTGGATCAATATTTAAATTAGCATGTAATTCAACCGTTTCAACAAACTTAGCATTTGCTGTTTCTTTCAAAAGAATTATAGCTTTTTCTAATTCTGAACACACTATATTTTTAGTTTTTTTTAAATTTGCGAGTTGACGACGTGATAATTTTCGCATAAAATTCCTTATTAAACTTTATAGAATTTAATTTTAATCAATTATTGAAATACCCATATTTCGAGCGGTACCTTCAACAATTTTTACTGCACTACTAATTTTAGTAGTATTTAAATCAGGTAGTTTTATTTGTGCAATTTCTTCTAATTGAAGAACAGTAATTGCTCCAACAGACACTTTATTCGGTGTTTTTGATCCTTTTTTAATCTTTGCTGCATTTGCTAATAATACAGAAGCTGGAGGTGTTTTTAAAATAAAAGTATAACTTCTATCTTCATAAACAGAAATTTCAACAGGAATAATTAATCCTATTTTATCATTTGTTTTTGCATTATATTCTTTACAAAAAGCAGCAATATTGACACCATGTTGGCCTAATGCAGGTCCAACTGGAGGAGCTGGTGTGGCTTTTCCAGCCGGTAAAGCTAACTTAATTAAACCAGTTACTTTTTTTGCCATTTTCAATAATCTTTAAATAATTTATGATTATTTAATATCTTCTAAGCAAGTTAATTGCAGAACTCAAAAAAACAAGAGATTCTAATATAACGTTTTTAATAACTTTCTCAAACTTGAGAAGCGCGCCCTGAAGGACTTGAACCCTCGACATCTAATTTTGGAGACTAGCGTTCTACCAACTGAACTAAGGACGCTTGTTTAAAATTATAATAAAAATAAATTAATATCTCAATATTTCTAAAAATTTAATAGATAAATCTATGACTAAAACATTAAACGTTGAATCGGATGTTCAAAATTATTTACCACATAATTTTTTGGCAGAAAAAATAATTTTAAGTTCGATGTTAATAAGTAACGAAGTAATTGAAATTGTATTTAAAAATTTAACAATTGATGCATTTTATTTTAAAAATCATCAAGAAATATTTAAGTCAATTTTAGTTTTATATAAAAAAAACGGAATAGTTGATATTATTATGCTAACAAATTTTTTACAAGAAAAAGGTAAAATAGCCGAAATTGGTGGAATAAAAGTTTTAGTTGAATTAATAAATCAAATTCCGAATTTAATTTATTTAGATGAATATATAAGATTAATTAAAGATAAATTCTTACGTCGTTCATTAATAAAATTAGCTTATAGATTATTAAATTCAAGTTATATAACTAATATTTCATTAGAAAAGATTTTAAATGATCTTGATCATGAAATATTTAATTTAACAAATACCTTTCAATTTAAAAAATTGTCTAGCAGTACTGAACTAATTTATAATGTTTTTTTAGAATTAAAACAAAATTCAATAAATCCAAATTTACCCGGATTAGCTTCTGGTTTCTATTCACTAGATTCATTTACTCAAGGTTTTCAAGACTCTGATTTAATTATCATTGCCGGAAGACCATCTATTGGAAAAACAGCTTTTTCTTTATCAATTGCTCTTAACGTTCTTAAATCATCAAAACTACCAGTTTTAATTTTTAGTTTGGAAATGTCCAAAAAACAAATAATTTATCGATTATTATCTATGGAAACAAATATAAGTCAATTACGTTTAAGAAGTGGAAAATTATACAAAACTGATTGGATAAAATTAAACAAAATTATTAAAATTTTTTCAAAATTACCTTTATTTATTGATGATACTTCAAATTTATCTATTTATGAAATTCGTTCACGAATTAAAACAATTAATTCACGCTATCAAAAAATTGGATTAGTGATTATCGATTATTTACAATTAATGCAAAATATACAAGCAAAAAATGAAAATAGAGTTCAAGAATTATCTCAAATTACACGTTCTTTAAAAAATTTAGCAAATGACTTTGATATACCAGTAATAGCACTTTCCCAATTAAGTAGAAACGTTGAAGTTCGAACAGATAAAAAACCAATTTTATCTGATTTACGAGAAAGTGGTTCTATTGAACAAGATGCTGATCTTGTTTTAATGTTATACCAAAATGAAAAGAATTTATCCAATACTATATCATCAGATTGTATTAAAATAATTAATTTAATTATTGCAAAACAACGAAATGGACCAACTGGAAATATAAAAATCAAATTTGATCAAATTCGTACAAAATATTTTGACATTTAAGCTATGCCCAGAACCAGATTCGAACTGGTGACACGAGGATCTTCAATCCACTGCTCTACCAACTGAGCTATCCGGGCTTAAGATATTATATACTTTATACATTATATTAAATTGAAATGCAAGTTTTTTCAAAAAACTTGCATTTCAATTTAATATAATGTATAAGTTTATTAATTACAAAATTATTTTCGAAAATCTTTACTAAATCTGATACTTTAAATTGAATTTCTTACGTTTTACTAATATTATTGAGAAATTTAGATATATTTTTCTCGTCAATTTAGGAAAGCAAAATTAAAACTTTTAATTTATCCAGTGTGTTATTGTAATGCTTTAACAATTTTCATATTGTAATTAAACACGTATTTTAAGATGCTATTTTATTAACAAGTTATTTCGTAATTGATATTTTTCGAACTAAAAATAATGCTTTCCTTGTTTATTTAGTTTTATTATATTAACTAGAAAAGTAAATTATTTAATAAAAATTAGTACTATATCTCTGAATTTAATCATTAAAATGATAAGTAAATTTTCTATGAATTAATTGTTCGAATTCTAGACAGTAAAAATAAAAGAATTATTATATTCAAATAATCTATCCTTTTTCCGAATCTCGTTTATTATTTGATTGTTAGAGTTTTCTTTAATTATAAGAATGATTATCTAAAAATTTTAAAAACCATAAAAAAATCGTTTTTGTGATTTACTTATATTTAATTTATTTCGTTATTAAAAATTTGAAATAAGCTATTCAATCTTAATTAAGTTTTTGATAACGAGATACCTAATTAACATATAATATAATTATATAGGCCTAGTAGGAATCGAACCTACATTCTAAACTTAGAAGGTTTATGTCCTAATCCATTAGACGATAGGCCCAACTATGGGTAATACAGGATTTGAACCTGTGACCTTCTGCTTGTAAGGCAGACACTCTACCGCTGAGTTAATTACCCGCGAATTATAAACAATTTTGCTATAGACGCAAAATAAGTATATAATCCTTTGTGTAAAATGTCAATATATAAAAATTAAATAACCGTTATTTAATTTTTATATATTGTATTAGCTATTATCAATTAGTTCGATTATTTTCGTCAATGAGTCATTGTGAATATGAATTCGAAACTTGAAAATTAAAAAAATTTTATTACTTATTAAGAGACTTGTTTTTTAATCAAAAATATGTTAAGTTTAGTTGCGGAATTATAAAAATTTGGCGGGATATAGCTCAGCTTGGTAGAGCACCTGCTTTGGGAGCAGGGTGTCGTAGGTTCAAATCCTACTATCCCGATTGAAATTAGAAAACTTGAACATAGTTTTAAGTAATCCTAATTTACCAAATTTATCCTGAAAATTAAATATATATATATTACTCATTTATTGTTCAATTAATTATCTATTAAAATAATATCAATTCTATAAAACTACTAAAAATGTTATGATAAAAATAAATAAAGAGGATCTTCTTGAGCTAAGAGGTAAGTACTTCGAATTTGTTAGTCATTGTTTTCAAACTTTTGCTAAACCATTCGGATTTCCAGAGATTCGTGGTATGGAAGTAATACCACCTGATGATAATTATTGGTGGATTCGTGAAACATCACCAGTTGATGATCTACCGTTACGTCGTTTAAGATTTCCCCCGTTCTCAAAACCTGAAAATTATTTTGAAGTACTATTTGGTGATCGACCAAAACCAGCTTTTACACCAAGAGTATATTATGAAAATGCTGCCGACGGTTTTTATAGTTACTATATAGAAAACTATAAAAATCTTCGGTTTTTACCTGATTGGTTTTCAGAATTTCTTCAAATTAAATTGAATATTTGTAATGATCTTTCACTACTTGAATTAGGTCGTGAAGCATTATTTCTATTAATTTTACTTTATTATTATACAGTTATTGCTCGAGTAGCTCTTGGCTGGTTTGTAACTATCAACCCTTACATTTTTCCGTTTTCTTATTTAATTATGGCCGTTGATTGGATTGATGAAGTTGTAACTAGTTTAGCGCCAGTTTTAGGTGGTTTCGGAGTTGGTACTCCAGTTTTATTTATATGTGTCGGTAAATTTGCTGATTATATAAATAATTTAGTATTTACAATGCCTTATTTACCATCTGAAGGTATTTTTCAAAAAACATTTTTGCAAGGACAAATTAAAAATGTATTAACTTTCAAAGATTTACCATATCTCTGGTACAAGTACTCAATTCCAAATGAAATTAGAGAATTTTGGTATACTGACCGACAAGATATTTTAAAATTTATGCAGAAAGCTTATGGACAGTTAGAAATGAGAATTTTACCAGATCGTCTAATTGATCATCCGATTAATCAAGTTATTTATCAAACGAGTTGTTTATTTCAAGAATTAAACGGAAAAGAAAATGATTTCATTCATTCTACTTCAGAACAAATTTTAAATACCACAATTTTTTCATTGAGTTTTGAAACATTATTTCATATTACGTTGAATAGTTAAATATTAGAAAATAAAATTTGAGAATTTAAACTATTTACTTTAAAAAGATTTTTATATTAGTTATTAAAATTAAATAACTAATATAAAAATCTTTTTAAAGTATGAAAAAAAGATTCATTTAGGAATTGTCAATCAGATTTTTAAAAATTGGATTAATTTGGACAAATATTAAATATTAAGAAACTAATATTTTGACTGAAATAATTTCCATAAATTATAAATTCCAATAATTTGATTTACTAAAATTTAATATCAATGTTATCAAAGTAAAGAGTATAAAATCAAATAAATAATAATTAAATTATTTTTTAAAGTTTTATTTTTTAAAAAACCGTTTTCAAGATTTAAATTTTGAATTTTGTACATTTTTTGGTGAGATCAATAGACAGACAAAATTAATTATTAAAAAATTAAGGATATTTTAAGAGAGTTTGATCCTGGCTCAGGATGAACGCTGGCGGTATGCCTTATACATGCAAGTCGTACGAGAGTTTTTAACTCAAGTGGCGGACGGGTGAGTAACACGTAAGAATTTACCTTTAGGAGGGGGACAACAAGTGGAAACAGTTGCTAATACCCCATATGCTATTAAGTGAAATGAAATTTTTTTCGCCTAGAGAGAAGCTTGCGGCTGATTAGCTTGTTGGTAGGGTAATAGCCTACCAAGGCGACGATCAGTATCTGGTTTGAGAGGACGATCAGACACACTGGAACTGAGACACGGTCCAGACTCCTACGGGAGGCAGCAGTAGGGAATTTTCCGCAATGGGCGAAAGCCTGACGGAGCAATACCGCGTGAGGGATGAATGCCTATGGGTTGTAAACCTCTTTTTTCAGGGAGGAATAAATGACGTGTACCTGAAGAATAAGCATCGGCTAACTCCGTGCCAGCAGCCGCGGTAAGACGGAGGATGCAAGTGTTATCCGGAATCACTGGGCGTAAAGCGTCTGTAGGTGGCACAGTAAGTCAACTGTTAAATCTTGAAGCTCAACTTCAAACTTGCAGTCGAAACTATTGAGCTAGAGTATAGTAGAGGTAAAGGGAATTTCCAGTGGAGCGGTGAAATGCGTAGAGATTGGAAAGAACACCGATGGCGAAGGCACTTTACTGGGCTATTACTGACACTCAGAGACGAAAGCTAGGGTAGCAAATGGGATTAGATACCCCAGTAGTCCTAGCTGTAAACAATGGATACTAGGTGTTGAACAGATTGAACTGTGCAGTACCAAAGCTAACGCGTTAAGTATCCCGCCTGGGAAGTATGCTCGCAAGAGTGAAACTCAAAGGAATTGACGGGGGCCCGCACAAGCGGTGGAGCATGTGGTTTAATTCGATGCAACGCGAAGAACCTTACCAGGGTTTGACATGATACGGATTTCTTTGAAAAAAGAAAGTGCCTTTTGGAACGTATACACAGGTGGTGCATGGCTGTCGTCAGCTCGTGTCGTGAGATGTTGGGTTAAGTCCCGCAACGAGCGCAACCCTTATTTTTAGTTGCCTTTTGGAACTCTAAAAAGACTGCCGGTTATAAACCGGAGGAAGGCGGGGATGACGTCAAGTCAGCATGCCCCTTACACCCTGGGCTACACACGTGCTACAATGGGCGAGACAATGAGTCGCAAGTCCGCGAGGATTAGCTAATCTATAAACTCGTTCTAAGTTCGGATTGTAGGCTGCAACTCGCCTGCATGAAGTTGGAATCGCTAGTAATCGCTGGTCAGCTACACAGCGGTGAATTCGTTCCCGGGCCTTGTACACACCGCCCGTCACACCATGGAAGCTGGTTATACCCGAAGTCGTTACTCTAACCTTTTTTGGAGGGGGATGCCTAAGGTAGAATTAGTGACTGGGGTGAAGTCGTAACAAGGTAACCGTACTGGAAGGTGCGGTTGGATCACCTCCTTTAACTTTAAAAATAAATATAAAACTTAAAATTTTCATACATTAAGGTATAAATTTTTATAGCAGGGCTATTAGCTCAGTTGGTTAGAGCGCACCCCTGATAAGGGTGAGGTCTCTGGTTCAAATCCAGAATGGCCCAACGGGGGTATAGCTCAGTTGGTAGAGCACCGTCTTTGCACGGCGGTTGTCAGCGGTTCGAATCCGCTTACCTCCAAAATTTTATTATTAGAATAAATTGTTTTAAATTCAAGGAATTAAGAGTTTATGGGGGATACCTTGGCATTCAGAAGCGATGAAGGACGTGGTTACCGACGAAACGCTTCGGGGAGCTGGAAACAAGCTATGATCCGGAGGTATCCGAATGAGGCAACTTGAAAACTACTTATTGAATATATAAATAAGAAAGAGCGAACCTAGGGAACTGAAACATCTTAGTACCTAGAGGAAAAGAAAGTAAAAACGATTCCCTGAGTAGCGGCGAGCGAAACGGGAAGAGCCTAAACTTATAAATAAGGGTAGTGGGACAATCAAAAATGATTAAATGTAACGATTAGATGAATAAGTTGGAATGCTTAACCATAGAAAGTGATAGTCTTGTAATCGAAAATTGAAACAATCAAGATTCAATCCCAAGTAGCATGGAGCACGTGAAATTCCGTGTGAATCTGCGAGGACCACCTCGTAAGGCTAAATATTCCTGAATGACCGATAGTGAAAAAGTACCGTGAGGGAAAGGTGAAAAGAACCCCGGGAGGGGAGTGAAAAGAACATGAAACCATAAACTTACAATCAGTAGGAGGACAACTAAAATGTCTGACTGCGTGCCTGTTGAAGAATGAGCCGGCGACTTATAGTTAGTGGCAGGTTAAAACATTTAAGTGTTGGAGCCATAGTGAAAGCGAGCCTGAATAGGGCGTTAGTCTCTAGTTATAGACCCGAACCCGGATGATCTAACCATGGTCAGGTTGAAGCTTAGGTAATACTAAGTGGAGGACCGAACCGACTGATGTTGAAAAATCAGCGGATGAATTGTGGTTAGGGGTGAAATGCCAATCGAATTCGGAGCTAGCTGGTTCTCCCCGAAATGCGTTTTGGCGCAGCGATAAATGTTATAATTTAGGGGTAAAGCACTGTTACGTATGCGGGCTGGTAATTCGGTACCAAATCGTTGCAAACTAAGAATACTAAATGTAGAATTTATCAGTGAGACTGTGGGGGATAAGCTTCATTGTCAAGAGGGAAACAGCCCAGAGCACCAGTTAAGGCCCTTAAATAATTACTAAGTGATAAAGGAAGTGGGAGTGCAGAAACAATCAGGAGGTTTGCTTAGAAGCAGCAATCCTTTAAAGAGTGCGTAATAGCTCACTGATCGAGTAAACCTGCGCCGAAAATGTACGGGACTAAGTAATTTGCCGAAACTGTGCGATATATTCAAATATATCGGTAGGGGAGCGTTCTGTTGTAGGTTGAAGTATTAGCGTAAGCGGATATGGACGACGCAGAAGTGAGAATGTCGGCTTGAGTAGCGAAAATATAGGTGAGAATCCTATACCCCGAAAACCCAAGGTTTCCTCCGGAAGGCTCGTCCGCGGAGGGTAAGTCAGGACCTAAGGCGAGACTGAAAAGTGTAGTCGATGGATAACGGGTTAATATTCCTGTACCATTATTTATTGATATCGAAGGACGGAGAAGGCTATTTTGGCCGGAGATTGGTATTCCGGTTTAAATGTTTAGGCGTGTACGGCGAAAACGTACTATTGAGCTAAGGCATGAATACGAGACGCTACGGCGTTGGAGCAAAAGATGTCATACTTCCAAGAAAAGCTCGCACTGTCACAAATAAATAATGCCTGTACCATAACCGACACAGGTGGGTAGGTAGAGTATACTAAGGGGCGCGAGATAACTCTCTCTAAGGAACTCGGCAAAATAACTCCGTAACTTCGGGAAAAGGAGTGCCTTATTTTTAAGGTTGCAATAACAAGATCCAAGCAACTGTTTATCAAAAACACAGGTCTCCGCTAAGTCGTAAGACGATGTATGGGGGCTGACGCCTGCCCAGTGCCAGAAGGTTAAAGAAGCTGGTTAGCAATAGCGAAGCTAGTAACTGAAGCCCTGGTGAACGGCGGCCGTAACTATAACGGTCCTAAGGTAGCGAAATTCCTTGTCGGGTAAGTTCCGACCCGCACGAAAGGCGTAATGATTTGGATACTGTCTCAGAGAGGGGCTCGGTGAAATAGACTTGTCTGTGAAGATGCGGACTACCTGCACCTGGACAGAAAGACCCTATGAAGCTTTACTGTAACTTGAAATTGAAATTGGACTTTATTTGCGCAGTATAGGTGGGAGGCTTAGAAAGATTTTCGTGGAAATACTGGAGCCATTAGTGAGATACCACCCCTATAATGTTAGATTTCTAACTCTTACCATTATCTGGTAAAAGAACAGTTTCAGGCGGGCAGTTTGACTGGGGCGGTCGCCTCCTAAATGGTAACGGAGGCGCACAAAGGTTTCCTCTGAACGGGTAGAAATCGTATCTAGAGTGTAAAGGCAAAAGGGAGCTTGACTGTGAGACTTACAAGTCAAGCAGGGACGAAAGTCGGTCTTAGTGATCTGACGGTGCTGAGTGGAAAGGCCGTCACTCAACGGATAAAAGTTACTCTAGGGATAACAGGCTGATCTCCCCCAAGAGTTCACATCGACGGGGAGGTTTGGCACCTCGATGTCGGCTCATCGCATCCTGGGGCGGTAGTACGTCCCAAGGGTTGGGCTGTTCGCCCATAAAAGCGGTACGCGAGCTGGGTTCAGAACGTCGTGAGACAGTTCGGTCCATATCCGGTGTAGGCGTTAGAATATTGAGAGGAGCTTTCTTTAGTACGAGAGGACCGAGAAGGACATACCTCTGGTGTACCAGTTATCATGCCAATGGTAAACGCTGGGTAGCTATGTATGGAGTGGATAACCGCTGAAAGCATCTAAGTGGGAAGCCCACCTCAAGATGAGTATTCTCATCACGTAAGTGAGTAAGATCACGGTAAGACTAACCGTTATATAGGCATTAAGTGTAAATATAGTAATATATGAGCTGAGATGTCCTAACAGATCGAGGACTTGAATTTTTTTAGTTAGTGACTTATTGCTTAAAATAAGTCGAATTACTTTATTAAATCAAAAAGTTTTTAATTTAATAAAGTAATTAATTTTGCTTTGGTGTTTTTAGTGCATTACGGAACCACACTGATCCATCTCGAACTCAGTTGTGAAACGTTGTAAATCGGTGAAAATATTTGAAGAGACATCTTCTGAGAAAATAACTCAATGCCAAAGTTAAAAGTGTTAAAATAATAGAAATTTCTGCTAAAAAAGAACGAAAATGTGAAAACTAAGATATAAACTAAATTCTTAATCAATTACTAAAAAACTAAAGATAATCAATCATTTGAAAAAAATTCAATACTTTAGATTTCATCCGGTTAGTGGCAACAATGAAATTTTTATTGTACAACAATTAATTAAATATTAAAATAAGTAGTAATTATTATAGTAGTATTTCCATTTGTTATTTATTGTAAAAATTGACTTTTTTTAATTCGCATCAGTAAATAAAAAACTGATCGTTAATAGTTTATCTTAGTTTAAAGATTGACATCTAAAATAATTTTTTTTATAGTTATTAGAATTAAAACTAATTCTAATATAATATTTCAATTATAATTTAAAAAAATTCTAGTTTATGCAAGTATTAAGAAAATATGAAATAATGATCTTATTAACCGAAGAGTTTAATGATAATGAATTAAAAAGTTGGGTTTTTAATTATGCAAAAAGTCTAAGAAAATTTAATGTTTGTGATATTTCAGTTATTTCGCGAGGTAAACATAAACTATCTTATTCTATCGTAAATAAATCAAGAGGAAATTATATTCAATTAAATTTTGCAAGTATTCCTAAATATGTAAAAGTATTTAGAGATTATTTAAAAACGGATTCAAAAGTATTACGAGCAATATTACTTAAAAAACAATAAAAAATGCTAAAAATTTATACGTTTAATTATCAATAAATTAAAATCTTTTTTTTAATTAACTCGCAGTTTTATTAGGTAATTACGAATTTTTATTCCGTTTTTTGAGTTTTGAACGCAATTTTATTGTATAATAATATAATTATATCTTAATAGTATTTTTTTATATAATTTCATTTTTATTAAGGACGAAACATATGGATACTCGTTTATTAGTTATTGGAGCTCCTCTATTAGTAGCAGCATCATGGGCATTATTTAATATTGGCAGGTTAGCTATTCAACAAGTTCAAAGATTATCGCGTCAATAGTATTTAATCATTTTAAATTATTACTAATACATAAAATATATAAATTTATTTAAAACAGTTAAAAAATGTCACATACCGTTAAAATCTATGATACATGTATTGGATGTACACAATGTGTCCGTGCATGTCCTACTGATGTTTTAGAAATGGTACCATGGGATGGATGTAAAGCCGGGCAAATTGCTTCATCACCCCGTGTTGAAGATTGTGTAGGTTGTAAGCGCTGCGAAACTGCATGTCCTACTGATTTTTTAAGTGTACGAGTTTATTTAGGAGCAGAGACAACCCGTAGTTTAGGATTAGCTTATTAAAACTTGATAAAATATAGTAGAAAGATAATTCTTAGAAGTAATTTTAGAACATCATGGAATACTTACTACACAATTACTCGTACTTATAGTTTATCACATATTATATATATATAATATGTGATAAATTAAAAATTTAAATAAATACCCAATTATAACTCTAAAATTTTTGAATTTTTTCGAAAAAATCAATTTTTTATTTAACTCACTTTATAAATTTGAATAAAAAAAATTGTTAAAATAATGGACTTTTTTAACCCAAAGTATTTGACTCTAAGTTTACTTTTAAAGCCAAGTCTTAAATCAACATTAGAAATATAATATCTAATAGATATAAAAGAATACTACAATTTTATTGGGTATTCGAATTTTAGTATAACGATCTAGATTTATAATTAAAAATTCTATTTTTATCTATATTACATTAGTATTTAGTAAACTTAGTTACATTGTAAGTTTTTTATAAAAACTCACAATGTAACTAAATTGAAACCTTCAGAGGCAATACCCAGATTCGAACTGGGGAATAAAAGATTTGCAATCTACTGCCTTACCACTTGGCGATATTGCCCGTAAAATAACGTATGATATACTAAATATTATATCATACGTTAATCAATAATTAAAAAGTAAATAATCGACTAGAAAAAAGTTTCTTAATTTTTAACACTACTAAATTATCAAATTTTTTATCTTCAACATTATTTTTTGTGAAACCTTCGTCGAATGGTTTTCTCGAATTATGTTCAAATAATAAAAGATGTTCACTACTCGCAAAACTTAGTTGTATCTAGAATTTGTATTTTTTTCGAGACGAAAATAATTATAATATTCTTAAATAAGAAATTATTCGAGATTAGGATCTACGAATATAATAGACGAAACCCCTGGTCGTAAATCTAAATTCATTAAACTATCGAGAATATTTGGATATTCTTCAAGATTATAATAAATTTCGACAAATCGACTATGTCTTCGAATTTCAAAATGCTCACGCGAATCTTTATCCACATGGGGTGATCGTAAAATACAATAAATTCGTTTTTGATTTGGTAATGTGATCGTATGTTCTTTAGCTGGACTGTAACCCGCTTTGTGTACTGTCTCTATTACATTTAGTGATGCATTCACTACATCACAAGATTTATAAGCCCATAATTTAATTCGAACTTTCGTATGCCCTTTCTCGGTCAATTTACCGGTCATAAAATTCTCCTTTTTATATAATTATTTAACAATTTTTGAAACGACACCAGCTCCAATTGTACGACCACCTTCTCGAATGGCAAATCGCATACCTTCTTCAATTGCAACTGGATAAATTAATTCGGCTGTCATTTTAATTCGATCACCTGGCATTACCATTTCTACTATTGAACCATCATCAGCTGTAAATTGAGTAATGGCACCAGTTACATCAGTCGTTCGAACATAGAATTGTGGGCGATAACCTGTAAAGAATGGAGTATGACGACCACCTTCATCCTTTGTTAATACATAAACTTCAGATTCAAAACTTGTATGCGGAGTAATTGTTCCTGGTTGTGATAAGACCATACCACGTTCAATATCTTCACGTGTTGTTCCTCGTAATAAGATACCAACATTATCTCCTGCAAAACCTTCATCTAATGTTTTTTGGAACATTTCAATTCCTGTAATCGTTGTTGTTTGTGTTTCAGCAATTCCAACAATTTCAACATTATCACCCACTTTAACAATACCACGTTCAATTCGACCTGTAGCTACTGTTCCACGACCCGTAATCGAAAAAACATCTTCAATAGCCATTAAAAACGTTTTTTCTGTATCACGTTCTGGTGTTGGAATATATTCATCAACAGCATCCATTAATGCGTAAATTTTGTCAACCCATGTATTATCTCCTCGACGAATTTCTGGATTCGCTGAAATGGCTTCTATGGCTTGTAACGCTGAACCAGGACAAATTGGAATATCATCACCTGGGAAATCATATGCAGAAAGTAGTTCACGAACTTCTAATTCAACTAATTCTAATAATTCTGCATCATCAACTTGATCTTCTTTGTTTAAGAATACAACAATATCTGGAACTCCTACTTGTTTCGATAATAAAATATGCTCACGGGTTTGTGGCATTGGACCATCAGCAGCTGATACTACTAAAATAGCCCCATCCATTTGAGCTGCGCCTGTGATCATATTTTTGACATAATCAGCATGACCCGGACAATCTACGTGGGCATAATGACGAGTATCAGTTTCGTATTCAACATGAGCAGTATTAATTGTAATTCCTCTTGCTCGTTCTTCAGGCGCTCCATCAATATCAGAATAATCTTTTATTTCACTATTTCCTTCTAATGATAATGTTGCTGTTATTGCTGCAGTTAAAGTAGTTTTTCCGTGATCTACATGTCCAATTGTTCCAATATTTACATGGGGTTTTGTACGTTCAAATTTTTCACGTGCCATAATTTAAATTTAATAGATAAATATTTTTAGTATTTTGAGGCTTTTAGCGAGACGATAAATTTAGAAAAAATCAATAACGAAAATGGGCAAATGCTTTATTTGCTTCTGCCATTTTATGAGTTTCTTCTTTTTTTTTAATAGTATTACCAATTTCATTAGATGTGTCAATGATTTCATTTGCTAACTTAATTGCCATTGATCGACCTACACGTTGATGTGCATATTGAATAATCCATCGTAAAGATAAATTAGTAGCGCGAAATGCATTTACTTCAATCGGTACTTGATATGTAGAACCACCTACTCTTCGCGCTTTAACTTCAACTAATGGACTAGCTTTTTGTATTGCTTTTTCAAATACAACTAATGGATCTTGTTCAGTTTTGTTTTTTATAATTTCAAAAGCTTGATAGACAACTTTTTTTGCTATTGTTTTTTTACCTGATTTTAGAATTCGTGAAATTAATAAACTTACCAAATAGCTATTGTATAGTGAATCCGGTTGCGGTAAACGTTTTTTTGAAATATTTCGACGAGACATAATTATTTAGAAAATATTTAAATTAAGAGTTTTTATTTATCACCTTTTGGTTTTTTAACGCCGTACTTTGAACGACCTTGAGTTCTATCTTTTACACCACCAGTATCTAAAGCACCACGAATAATATGATATCTAACACCTGGTAAATCTTTAACTCGTCCACCACGAATTAAAACAACTGAATGTTCTTGCAAATTGTGCCCAATTCCAGGAATATAAGCAGTAACTTCAAAACCTGATGTTAATCGAACTCGGGCAACTTTTCGAATTGCTGAGTTTGGTTTTTTTGGCGTTGTAGTATAAACACGTGTACAAACTCCTCTACGTTGCGGACACTTTATTAAAGCTGGTGATTTAGTTTTTTTTTTTAATTGAATACGTCTTGAACGGACTAATTGTTGTATTGTAGGCATATTGTTTAAATTTAGAATTAAAATATAGTTTTCTTATTATGTAATCGAATCAAATTGATATTTTTTCATAAATTTTTCGACACGACCTTCACTATCAACAAGTACTAAAGAATCTGTATAAAATGGATGATTTGCTAACCAAATATCAATTTGTAATTCTTGTTTTGTTGATCCAATTAAACATAATGGTTTTCCATCACATATGATAGAAACACTTCCAAACCAATTTGGATGAATATCAGATTTCGGCATATTATTTATTAAATTAATATAAAATTATCGTTTAGAATATTGTGGAGCTTTTCTAGCTTTTCGTAAGCCATATTTTTTTCTTTCTTTAATCCGTGCATCACGTGTTAAAAATCCACATGGTTTTAAAATTGAACGATTACTAGGCTCAAATTTACATAATAACCGAGCAATTCCAAGTTGAATAGCTTCTGTTTGCCCGGTAAGACCCCCACCTGTTGATATAGCAATAATATCAAATTGTTCTTCTAATTGCAATTTTTTTAGAGGGTCTTTAATTCGATCAATATAACTAGTATTATATTGTAAATATTTTTCGCCAGGAATTTGATTAATAATTAAATCACCTTTTCCAGGTTGTAAAAAAACACGCGCTGTCGCTTTTTTTCGTTTACCAACACCGATATTTGATTTTTGAAAAAGTAGGTTTATTTGAGAATTCATTTGGTTTAAATTTAAATTAATAATATTAGTAGAACATAATTTGAATACAAATTAAAAAAAGTTCTTGTAGAAGTACTTAACAATTAACTGATAAATTAAAATGGTCACTATTTAAATTTAATGTAATAGGATTTTGAGCAGAATGTGGATGATTTTCATCAGAATAAATATTTAATCTTTTAATTAATCGTTTGGTTTCTGTTGAAGATAACATACCTTTAACTGCACGTTCAATTGTAAATTCGGGAATTGAATCAGTTGCTGGGCGAATTTTTAATGAGTGACCAGGTCGTCCTGGATTATTAACAATAAAATGTTTACTTTTTTTATTAATAATAATTGATTCAGCATTTAATAAAATAACATAATCCCCTATATCAGTTGATGGATAATAGTGTGGTTTAAGTTTTCCTTTTAATAAAGCAACAATAATTGTAGCCAAACGTCCTAAATGTTGACCATTACAATCAATAATGAACCAATTTCGATTTTCATACTTTAAATTTGGTAAAAAGGTTTTATTTAACGAATTCATAAATATATTTTTAGTTAATAATTAATGGATTGAAATAAGTTAATTATTTGTAATATTTTTTTTAAGGATAATATTTAACTTATTTTTTAATGTTGAAAAAACTTCATCAGCAGATTTTCGACCAAAGTTTTTAAGTTCTTGTAATTGATCCGGCGAATATTGTAATAAATCTCCGACGGTATTTATTTTTGCCTTTTTTAAACAATTATATGAACGAACAGATAATTGTAATTCTTCAATTGCTATATTTGTATATGGTTCAATAGTTAAGGTTCTATTATTTAAAGTTTTTTTAATAATTTTTTTAGGACTTTTAGTTTTTAATAATGAATCAAAACAATCTATCGTTATTTTACAAGCTTTTTTGAGAGCATCTTGAGGTTCAATACTTCCGTTTGTCCAAATTTCAAAAATTAACCGTTCACTTAGTGAATTATTGTTGTCATAAATATTTTCGATTTTAAAATTAACTTTTTGAACAGGCATAAAAATACTATCAATTTGGAGAAAATTTTTATCTTCATCTGTAAATAATTGTGAAGCTAATTTATAACCGGTTCCATATTCAATTTTAAATTCTAATTCTAAATTAATGGATGTCGAAATTGTTGCTATATAATGATTGGGATTAACAATTTCTAAACCTGAAGGTAAATCAATTAAATCTGCTGTTATAACCAATGGCCCTTGGACTTTTAAACGTCCAAATTTAACTTCGGTTGTATTATTTTTAATAATAATACCTTTAATATTTAATAATATTTCAAGAATATCCTCACGAACACCTGGAATTGTTGCAAATTCATGGCGAATACCAAGAATTCGAACAGCTGAAATAGCGGTTCCACCCAACTCTCCTAACAAGACTCTTCGTAATTGATTTCCAATTGTTATTCCTTGCCCTGGTTTTAGTTTATCAATTAAAAATTGTCCATAACATTCACCCGACTGAAGTTTTTCTGATTTTAAAGGCTTCACGTATAAATCATTCATCGTAAAATAATATTTAGTTAAAAATTAATAATTTAAACACGACGTTTTTTCGGAGGTCGACATCCATTATGAGGTACTGCTGTTATATCCTCAATTGAAGTAATTTCAAAACCCGCAGATTCAATGGCTCGTATAGCTGTTTCCCGACCTGAACCTTGTCCTTTAACTAAAACATAAACATTTTTCATACCAGTATTAATAGCTTCCAATGCTGCTTTTTCTGCAGCAGTTTGAGCAGCAAAAGGAGTACTTTTTCGTGCTCCTTTAAAACCAGAACTCCCAGCTGAAGCCCATGCAATTGTATCGCCAGTTAAATTTGTAATAGTTACAATAGTGTTATTAAAAGTAGATTGAATATGAACAATTCCTTTAACAAAATTGTTTTTATCTTTTTTATGTGTTTGAATCATCTTAAATTAAAAGTTCAATTAATTTTTTTATTTCTTATTTGTAACAGTTTTTTTACTCCCACGTCTTGCACGTGCGTTTGTTCGCGTACGTTGTCCTCGAACAGGAAGACTAGCTCTGTGTCTTTTACCTCGATGACAATTAATTTCACTTAATCGTTTAATATTTAACCCATTAAATCGACGTAAGTCACCCTCTAGTTTTAAATCTAAGTTCGAATCTTCAATTGCTTGTCGTAAAGCGATTGTTTCTTCTGTTGTTAAATCTTGGGTTCTTTTTTCAGTTTCAATTTTTGCTAGTTCAATAATTTTTTTAGCTGAAGTAAGACCGATTCCATGAATAGCAGTAAGAGCATAAGCAATTCTTTTATTTCTTGGTAAATCAACACCAACTAATCTAACCATTTTAAAACTCCTTTTTTTTAATATTATCCTTGACGTTGTTTATGTTTAGGATTTGAACAAATTACTAGGATTTTACCATGACGCTTAATAACTCGACATTTGTCACACATTTTTTTAACTGATGGGCGAACTTTCATTGTAAATTATTCTTATAACTTAAATATTTTTTTTTTTGTAAATATTAGAAAATGCAATTTCTTCAACTTCTTTTGTAATATCAACTAAAACACCACCCATGATCAATAAAGAAGTTGTACTTAATCCATTTAAATTCGGTATTTTTATGATAAATTCTATTAAATTTGGTAATGTAGCTAATAATGCTAACATAAAAGCACCTAATAAAGTTAATCTATTCATTTCTTTTTTTAAATAGAAATTTGTCTGCACTCCAGGTCGAATTCCAGGGATTGTAACTGCCATTTTTTGAAGCTGATCAGCGATATCTTTTGGATTTAATACTATTGTTGAATAAAATGAACTAAACAATAATATTAAAGTAAAGTAAATTGACCAATAAAGAATTTTTGAAAATATCCCAAAATCGGGCATATTAAATTTAGACAATAAATCGAAATTATTAATTAAATAACTTGGAAAAACTAAAACAGTTGTTGTTAAAATAATTGGCATTACTCCGGCTTGGTTTAAGCGAAGTGGTATATAATTAGCTACTAAGCTAAGGTTACTTTTATTTAATCGATTTAATTCTTTTGCTGATTTAAGTTGAATGGGTCGAAATCCTTCTTGTAATAATACGATTCCATACAATGAAACAAGTAGTAAACAACTTATAATAATTAACGAATTACTCGGTAAATGTTGTCCTATTAAAATTTTATAAAAATTGGGAAAATTTGAAACAATATTTATATAAATAAGTAAAGAAGCACCATTTCCAAGACCATATTCAGTTACTAATTCACTTAACCATAATACAATCATAGCTCCTGTCGTTAAGGAAATAATAATTTCTATAAATAATTGAATGTTCCAATCGAATAAAAGTTCTCTTAAATACAATCCTATACCAGCACTTTGAATTAATGCCCAAATTAATGTAATAACGCGTGTTAAACGACTTAAATAGCGTCGAGAACTTAAATCACCTTCTTTTTGTAATTTTGATAGAGACGGTGAAAATGCAATTAAAAGTTGAATAAAAATAGATGCATTAATATACGGAAGAATATTTAATGTAAATAAACCAATTACAAAAGTATCTTTTCCTGAAAGAGTAGTTACAATATTTTTTGCAAATTGAGTTTTTTGCAGAGATAAAGCTAAATCAGTATGGTTAATTCCAGGAATTGGTAAAAAACTACCAACTCTAATAATTAAAATAGTTATTAAAGTAATTAATAACCGTTGTAAAATGATACGATACGTTATATTATTTATTAGATTTAGATTCTTCACTGTGTTTTTGAGTCAATTATACTAATTTTCATTTATTGTAAGTCTAAATTTCGTTTTTTTGAAACTTGTGATTTTGTTGTTAATTGATTTAAACCAGAACTTGTAGCACGTGCATTATTTAATAAATTATTTGAGCCTAATTGTTTTGCAATTACATTTTTGACACCAGCTACTTCTAAAACAATTCGAACTGCTCCCCCGGCAATAACACCTGAACCTTCAGGAGCTGGTCGCAGAACAATTTTACAAGCGCCAAATTTACCAATTATATCATGTGGAATACTCGATGATTTTGTTAAAGGAAAAGTTATTAAATTTTTTCGTGCATCTGTTTTTGCTTTTTTAAAAGCATTTACTACATCATCAGCTTTTGCAACACCAACCCCTACTTTTCCATTTCCATCACCAATTACAACAATACCGCGAAAACTTAATTTTTTACCACCCTTTGTAACTTTTGAAACTCGGCTAATCTTAATTAATCGTTCTATAAATTTTGATTCTTGTGATCGTTTATTACGTCGGAAATTTTTTTTCGATTTATTTGATTGTATTAGATCAATATTCATAAAAATTTTTGTTTTGATTTTAATATATTTTTTTATATTTTCAATTAAAACTCAAGACCACCTGCTCGAGCCCCATCAGCTAATGCTTTAATCCGCCCATGATATAAATATGGTCCACGATCAAAAACAATTTTTTTAATATTTTTTTTTAAACTTAATTCGGCTAGTTTTTCGCCTATTAACTTCGAAGCTTCACATGTTCGACCATTTTTAATTTCTAATTTTATACTTCGATCTAAAGTTGAACATGAAACAAGTGTTTGAGAGGTTGTATCATCAATAATTTGAGCATAAATATTTTCATTTGAACGATAAACAGATAATCTAGGTCTCTCCATTGTTCCTTTAACTTTACCACGTAGTTTATTACGTTTAAGAATTTTATACTTGTTAAATTTTAAACGTCTATTTTTATTTTTTAACTTTAACAATACTGGTTTTGAGAATTTCATAATTTGAATTTTTAAAATGAATAGATAAAATAGAATATATTTTATAACAATCTAACAAAAAACATAGATAGTAAATTATTTTCCAGATTTTCCTGCTTTTCGAAGAATTTGCTCATTTTTATATAAAATTCCTTTACCTTTATATGGTTCAGGGCGTCTCCAAGAACGAATATTAGCTGCAAATAAACCTAATAATTCTTTATCACATGATTTTAAACTTATTGTTGTATTTTTTATAACCTCTACAGTGATTGATTCAGGAATTGAAATTTGAACAGGATGACTATAACCCAAATTTAAAATAAGTTCATTTCCTGTAACACTAGCTCGATAACCGACACCATTTAATGTCAAAATTATTTCAAATTGCTTAGAAACACCAATAACCATATTATTAATTAAAGTTCGATATAATCCATGAATTGCTTTAACATTTTTTATATTTTCTTTTACTTCAATAGTTAATATTTTATCTTTTTCAATAACTTCAAGAGCTTTTGGTATATGAGTTTGTAATATACCAAATTTGCCTTTAATAGTAATTTGAAAATTCTCATAATTAATATCAACATCGTTTGGAATAGGGATATTTAATTTTCCTATACGTGACATTTGTTATCTCCTTATTTTACCATATGTAACATAAAACTTCTCCACCAATACCTAGTTCTCTCGCTTTTAAATTTGTCATAACTCCTTGTGAAGTAGAAATAATAGCGATACCTAAGTTATTTAAAATATTTGGTAATGTTTTTTTATTTGTATATACTCTCAAACCAGGTTTACTAACTCTTTGTAATTTTTCAATTACAGGTTGACGATTTTTTCCAAAATATTTTAATGAAATTAATAAATATTTTTTATTATTCTCTTCATAATTTTCATAATTTTCAATATATCCCTCATTTTTTAAGATGGTGATAATTGCTAAAGACATTTTTGTATTTGGAACTTGAACAAAATGATGTTTCATCATATTTGCATTTCTAATTCGTGTTAAGAGATCTGAAATATTATCTGTTACCATATTTATTATTTTTGAATTTTTTCAATTTATTCTTGCGACCAGCGTTTCCGTTTTAAATGACGTTTTTTATCCCAAATCTGATTAATTTCCGAAAATGAAAAATATTTAGCATAATAACCAACATCATTTAACGGAAAACGTAAAAATTTAAATAAAATCATACCATTTAAAATTCTATCCATAGTTGTCTTTCTATACTTAGGTAAACAATTATCTAAAACGATTGTTATCGTAAATCCTTGAGTTTGTTCTACATCATCATAATCAATTTCAGGGAAAATTAATTGTTCTTGTAATCCAAACGTAAAATTTCCTGCTTTATCAAAACTTCGTAATGATAACCCACGAAAATCTCGAATTTGAGCAAATGTGAAAAAGATTAATTTTGTTAAAAATGCATACATTTTTTCACCACGTAGTGTAACAGTTAAACCTAATTCCATATTTTCCCGAATTTTAAAGCCTGCAATTGCTTTTTTAGATTTTGTAATAATTGGTTTTTGACCTGTAATCTTTTCAAATTCTTCAATACTTTTTTTTAATAGATTTTTATTTTGAGCTACTAAACCAAGTCCTCGATTAATCTGAATTTTTTTTAATTTCGGAACCGTATGCGGATTATTAAATAAATTTGAACTATTTTTAAGAAGAATGGGTTTAATCCCATTTTTATATTCTTGTTTAATGTCAGTTAGTAAATTATGAATTTCAGCAAGTTCTTCTATAGAATGTTGATTTAGCATTTGATTACAATTTAATTTGATAATTTAACATTTGAATGATGAATTGGTGCTTCTATTTGCTTAATTTCACCAATATCATTATCTGTTTTTGGTTTAATATGTTTAAACTTGAAGTTAATACCTTTAATAATAAGTTTACCTGTTTTTCTATTAATAGTTTTTATTTCACCAATTTCATTTTTATAAAATCCTGAAATAATTTCTACTTTATCACCAACTTTTACATGTAATTTTTGTTTTTGCATAAATTATAAAACCTCCGGTGCTAATGATACAATTTTTGATAAATTTTGATCACGAATTTCACGAGCAACCGGACCAAAAACTCTTGTTCCTCGTGGATTATTTTCAGAATTTACAATTACACAAGCATTATCATCAAATCTAATATACATTCCGTCTGAACGACGAATAGTTTTTCGTGTTCGAACAATAACTGCTCGAACAATATCAGAACGTTTAATAGGCATATTTGGAATAGCTTCTTTAACAACAGCAATAATACTATCACCAATTTTTGCGTACTTTTTATTACCACCTAGAACTCGAATACACATAATTTTTTTTGCGCCAGTATTATCTGCGACACTTAACATTGTTTGAGGATAAATCATAATAGTACTTTTTAAGTAATTAAAGACGATTTTAAAATAATTTTGACTAATTTCCAACGTTTTCGTTTACTCAATGGTCGACATTCTTGAACTAATACTTGGTCACCTATATTACATTGTTCTAAATCATCATGTGCTAAATATTTTTTAGTTTTTAACATTGTTTTTGAATAAATAGGGTGAAGGTATTTATTTTCAATTTTTACAACAATAGTTTTTTGCATTTTTGTACTAATAACTACACCAATTTGTTGCTTAACAGTCATTTAAAACTCCTTAAATTTAATACTTGAATTTTCAATTTAAACGTATTTACTACTTTTATTGATTTTTCTCTAATAACTTTTTCTCAAAAGTTTTTAACTGAGCTAATTTACGTTTTTCGTGTTTTAATTCATGAAATTTATAACTTTGACGTGTTGCTTTTTTAAAACGTAAATCAAAAATTTTTTTTTCAATTTTTAAAATTTCTGCAGTAATCTCTTCACTTGAAAGAGAAAGAATATTGCTATACTGAGATAAACTCATATTTTATTGGATTTTATTTTTAATAATAAATTTTGTTTTTACGGGTAATTTATAAGACGCTAAATTTAATGCAGATTTTGCAACTTCTTGGGGTACTGAACTAATTTCAAATAAAATTGTTCCAGGCTTGACTACTGCTACCCAATAATCGACAGCCCCTTTACCCGATCCCATACGAGACTCTGCCGCTCTAGCTGTAACTGTTTTATCTGGAAATATTCGAATCCATAGTTTTGCTCCTCGTTTTGTATAACGAGTTATTGTTCGACGTGCCGCTTCAATTTGTCTGGACGTTATCCAAGTGGGTTCAATAGCCTGTAAACCAAAGTCACCAAAACAAAGATTGTTTCCTTTAGTTGCTTTTCCTCGCATATGACCACGATGGTATTTTCTATATTTTGTTCTTTTTGGACTTAACATAATTTATATTAATTTTATAATTTTATAATAAGTTAAATACTAGCAGGGGTTTCTTTTTTCAAAATTTCATTTTTGAACACCCAAACTTTAATTCCTAAGACTCCGTAAATTGTATTGGCTTCTCGTGTTGCATAATCAATATCAGCTCTTAAGGTTTGTAATGGAACACGACCTTCCCTAATCCATTCACTCCGAGCAATTTCTGCACCATTTAAACGACCAGAAACTTGAATTTTAATACCTTGTACATTTTGTCTCTGTGCTCTTTGTAATGCTTCTCTAATTGCACGACGAAATGCAATTCGTTTTTCTAATTGTTCAACAACTAAATCACCTAAAAGACCTGCATTTGAATCCATTTGTTCTACTTCTAGTACTGTAATGGTCAATTTCCGGTTGGTAGGTAATAGTTTTTTAATATTCTGAAGTAAACGTTCTAGCTCAACTCCCAATTCACCAATTAAAATACCCGGTTTTCCAGTTTCAATATGTAATTCAATTTGATCATTTAATCCATTTCGACTAATCCGAACATTAGAAATACTATTAGCTTTAGCTAATGTATTTAAGTAAGTTCTAATCTTATCATCTTCTTTTAATATATTTGCATATTGATTAAAATTAGCAAACCAGATTGACTTATGTTCTTGAGTAATTCCTAATCGAAATCCTAAAGGATGTGTTTTTTGCCCCATAGAATTATTCCTTGTTCAAATATATTTAATTTTTAATTTAATTCGGTTAATATAACTGTTATATGGCAAGTCGGTTTTAAAATTTTATATGCACGTCCTTGTGCACGAGGTCGAATCCGTTTTAATTTTGGACCTTCATCTGCAAAAATTTGATCTACGACTAATTTTTTTTTATCCATTCCGTAATTATGTTTTGCATTTGCAGCTGCAGAATGAATAACTTGCCAAATTGGTCCACTAGCATCATATGGTAAAAATTCAAGAATCATTAATGCTTCTTGATATGAACGACCACGTAATTGATCTATAACTCTTCGAATTTTATGAGGAGACATACGAATATATTTTGCTTTGGCTTTAACTAATCGAATCTTAGGCATAATATGTTGATTATTTTTAAATAAAAATTTATAGCTATATTAATGTTTATTATATTATGGTACTTCTTATTACCAAAAATCTAGATTTATTTTTTAAAAAACTGAATTACCAAAGAGTCTCAGGTTTTTTAATTGGACTACGTTTAAAATAATGTAATTTTAATGTAATTGTTGTTGTTTGGATTTGATTTAAGTTTTCATTTTGATCAGTACAAAATCGATTTGTTTGAAAAGTTTCGTTTAGATAAACTGAATCAATCCAAATATCAAAAAAATTAATAGTAAATTCATTATGAAGTGATAACATCGAAGAATATAAAATTCTTAGTAACTCATCCCGTTCCGTTGGATTTGAAGATAATAAATATAAAATATCGTCAATTGCATAATAAATATATTTATTTTGAAAACTATTTAAAAGATTTCGACTTATTACCGATAAAGGAATTTGTTTTCGATAACAAAGTTTAAATGTTTTTAAAAATTGCCTATGTAAAGATTCATCACTGAATTTAAATTTTTGAATTGACCAACCTTTTGTTTTGAACAAATCAGAATTTTGAATTTCGCTTTTTGTATCAAATTTTAATTCACTTTTACTTATCTCTTGATACTTTAATACTTTTCCATTGCTTAAACTTGTTCTAAAGTCTTCTGATTTCCGATTAAGAAGTTGAAGTCTCTTTTTTTCGCTACAAGAACATTGATATCTTTTTATTAAATTTGATTGGTAACTATCCCAAGGCCGGTTTTTTATTTCTTTTTGTTTTACTGAACTCATATTGAGAAAAATTTTTTAAAACGTAAAATAATTAATGTTAAACTAAAAAGATGTAATTAACGTTTTGTTTTTTTATCTGATTTAATATGGGATCTAAAATTACGTGTTGAAACAAATTCTCCTAGTTTATGACCAACAAGTTGATCAGATATAAAAATTGGAACATGTTGTTTACCATTGTAAACAGAAATAGTGAATCCTACCATATTTGGTAAAATTGTTGATGCTCTGGACCATGTTAAAATTGTTATATTTTTCTTTCCTTCTGAATTTGCTTGTTTAATTTTTTTTAATAAATGATAAGCGACAAATGGACTTTTTTTTAAAGATCTTGACATTTTAAAATTTACTATTTATTTTTATTTAATTATGGTCGACGACGAAGAATATAAGAATCACTTAATTTTTTATTTTTTCGAGTTTTTAAACCTAATGCTGGTTTTCCCCACGGCGTTAATGGTCGTGTTCGTCCAACAGGTGCTCGGCCTTCACCACCTCCGTGTGGGTGATCACATGGATTCATTACTGAACCACGTACAGTTGGGCGTTTTCCTAACCAGCGTGTTCGACCTGCTTTACCACTTTGAATTAGAAAAATATCATTATTACTAATTTCACCAATAGTTGCAAAACATTCTTTTCGTAAAAGACGTATTTCTTTTGAAGGTAATCTTAGTGTTACATAATCTCCTTCTTTTGCTAAAATTTTTGCTGATGTTCCTGCAGATCGAACAATTTGCCCACCTTTATTTGGTACAAATTCTATATTATGAACAGATGTTCCTAATGGAATTTGATCTAAAGGCATACAATTACCAATATTTAAAGGAATATTTGAACCAGAATAAATTGAATTACCAATCTCTAAGTTTTTTGGGTGTAAAATATAACGTTTTTCACCGTCTGAATAATTTATTAATGCAATTCGTGCATTTCGATTTGGATCATATTCAATTGTTGCAACACGACCTTCGATTGCAATTTTATTTCTTTTAAAATCAATTAATCGATAACGTCGTTTATGACCTCCACCACGATGACGAATAGTAATAATACCTCGATTATTTCGACCCTTATTTCTTTGGTTTTTTCTTAATAAACTTTTTTCTGGTTTTGATGTTGTTATTTCACTAAAATCTGATAATATACGATTTCTTGTACCGGGAGTATATGATTTATAAAGACGAATAGCCATTATATAATTCTTTAATTTCTATTAATTAATAATTAATTTTCAGTAAATAAATTTATTACATTACCTTCAGATAATGTTATAACTGCTTTTTTATGTTTTGGTTTCGACCCAATATATTTACCTACTCTTTTTTTTTTCTTTGGCAAATGACAAGTATTTATTTTTATTACTTTAACATCAAATAAAGATTCAATTGCTGATTTAATTAGTGGTTTAGTTGAATAACGATCAACAATAAAAGTATATTGATTATTTTCTAATAATCTAGTAGCTTTATCAGTAATGATTGGATATTTTATTATTTGTTGCTGACTAAAATTATGTTTTAAATTATTAATCATTAAAAGTCTCCTTCAGTTCAGTTAATGCAGATACTGTTATGATTATCTGTTTCGCTTTAATTAAACTTAACGTATTTAATTGTGAAGCGCAAATTAGTTCAACATTTTTAATATTTTGTATTGAGAGTTTTAAAGATAACATGTTTTTTGAGACAATGATTAACGTAGGATCCTTTAAATTAATACCACAACTTTGAGAAAGTTTATAAAACTTTTGAGTTTTAGGTATCTCAAATGTTTGTTCTAAATTTTCGATTAATAAAATATCATTTTTTTTATTATAAAATAAAGTTTGAATTGCTAAACGATATTCTTTTCTATTTAATTTATGCTTTTTAGTTTTTGGTTTTGGACCAAAAATTACTCCTCCACCTTTCCATAAGGGTGAACGATTCGAACCTGCTCTGGCACGTCCAGTTCCTTTTTGTTTCCAAGGTTTTCTTCCACCACCTCGAACTTCACTTCTTGTTTTTGTTGAAACAGTTCCTTGTTTTTGTGATATATAATGTCTTAATAAATCTTTATGAATTAAATAATTACCTGAATTTTCAACAATTTTTAGAGCTAATTCATGTTTACTATTTAATTTTTCACCTGAAGAATTTACTGGATTATATGTTATTATTTTTTTAACACTCATACGCTGAAATTTTGTATTTTTTAATATTTCAATTAATTTATTCGAAAGGTACAATACTTAATAAATTTCCTGGTTTTCCTGGAACTGACCCTTTTAAAACTAAAATATTCTCATCAATATTGGTTTGAATTACTTTAAGTTTTTTAACTGTTGTTATTTTATTTCCTAATTGACCTGCCATTTTTTTGCCGGGTAGTACACGTCCAGGAGTTGTACCCATCCCAATCGATCCAGGTGCTCTATGATTTTTTGAACCGTGAGTCATCGGTCCTCTTGTAAAATTATGTCGTTTTTGAAGACCAGAAAAACCTTTACCAATACTTTTTCCTTGAATATTTACACGTTGTCCAATAGAAAAAGAATTTACATCTAATACTTGTCCAATCTTGATATTTTCAATATTTTCGTTTAAACGAAATTCTTTTAAATATCGTAATGGTTTAATATTAGATTTTCTTAAATGCCCTAATTCCGGTTGGGTTAATGAAGTACTTGAAACTTCAGTATATCCAATTTGAATAGCATTGTATCCATCTTTCAAAATTGTTTTAATTTGTGTAACAGTACAAGGGCCTACTTTTATAATTGTAACAGGAATAATGTTACCTGATTCATCAAAAATTTGTGTCATTCCGATTTTGTTTCCTAATAAACCTATAGCCATTTATTTCTCCCAGTTAAATTTTCTTTCATTAACTTTTGTGAACGTTCGTATAAATCAAATTCAATAATAAGAATTTCAATTAATCTATTATTAATAAAAGAATAAATTAATTGAAATTATTTGTCTATAAACAAAAAATAAAAAGTTTTATTAAAATTATGAGAAATTATATAGTAGCTTAAAAAAACTCTTATATACACTATTAATTTATATACAAAAAATCAATAACAAAAAAATATGTCAAAAGTTGTAGGAATAGATTTAGGAACAACAAATTCAGTAGTTGCTGCAATTGAAGGAGGTCAACCAACAGTTATCACAAATGCAGAAGGGTTACGAACAACCCCTTCAATTGTTGCTTATACAAAAAAGCAAGAATTATTGGTTGGACAAATTGCGAAACGTCAAGCAGTTATTAATCCAGAAAATACTTTTTTTTCTGTTAAAAGATTTATTGGTTCAAAAGAAGCGGAAATTTCTACAGAATCTAAAAAATTATCGTATAAAGTTGGTAAAGATACAAATGGAAATGTAAAAATTACTTGTTCATCATTAAATAAAGAATTTAGTCCTGAAGAAATTTCTTCTCAAGTTCTTCGTAAATTAATAAATGATGCTACAACCTATTTAGGGCAAAAAGTTGAACAAGCAGTCATTACTGTTCCAGCTTATTTTAACGATTCACAACGACAAGCAACAATGGATGCTGGAAAAATTGCTGGTATTGAAGTTTTACGTATTATTAATGAACCAACAGCTGCATCACTAGCATATGGATTAGATAAAAAACAAAATCAAACAATTTTAGTTTTTGATTTAGGTGGCGGAACATTTGATGTTTCATTATTAGAAGTAGGCGATGGAATTTTTGAGGTTCTAGCTACTGCAGGTGATACGAATTTAGGTGGTGATGATTTTGATAAAGTTCTTGTTGATTGGTTAATCTCGGATTTTCTAAAATCTGAAAACATTGATTTAAGTCAAGATATTCAAGCACTTCAAAGGTTAACTGAAGCTGCAGAGAAAGCGAAAATGGAATTATCAACTGTTGATAAAACGAAAATTAATTTACCATTTATTACAGTTGATCAAACAGGTCCAAAACACATTGAAAAAGAATTAACCCGTAGCTTATTCGAAGAATTATGTAATAGTTTAATTGAGAGATGTAAAATTCCAGTTGAAAAAGCACTTAATGATGCAAGATTAACAAAATCTGAAATTAATGAAGTTGTTTTAGTAGGCGGTTCGACACGAATCCCAGCAATTCAAAACTTAGTAGAATCATTGACAGGGAAAAAACCAAATCAATCAGTAAATCCTGATGAAGTAGTAGCTATAGGAGCTGCAATTCAAGCAGGTATTCTTGCTGGTGAAATTAAAGATATTCTTTTATTAGATGTTACTCCACTATCATTAGGTGTTGAAACGCTGGGTGGTATTATGACAAAAATTATATCGCGTAATACTACAATTCCTGTTAAAAAATCTGAACTATTTTCGACAGCTGTTGATAATCAAGCTAATGTAGAAATTCATATTCTACAAGGAGAACGAGAATTAGTAGCTGGAAATAAAAGTCTAGGTAATTTTCGTTTAGATGGGATTCCTGAAGCTGAAAGAGGAGTTCCTCAAATTGAAGTTACATTTGATATAAATGTTGATGGATTATTATCTGTTAAAGCTAAAGAGAAAGAAACTGGAGTCGAACAATCAGTTACAATTCAAGGAGCATCAAATTTAAATGAACAAGAAGTTGATCAAATGTTAGCTGATGCCGAAAAATATGCTTCAGCTGATCAAGAACAAAAAGAATTTATTGATTTAAAGAATCAAGCAGAACGATTATGTTCGGAAGCTGAAAAAGAATTAGTACTTTTTGAAGCAACATTAAGTGACGAAAAAAAACAAAAAGTATCTTTGCTTATTGATAAAGTAAAATCGTTAATTAATGAAGATGACAAACCGACTTTAATGAAAACCGTTGAGGAATTAAAATTAGAAATGAAGGATATAATAAATGTTCCGGACGTTACTGATTTTATTAAAAATGATCCAACTAATTCAAATTCAACAGAAGGTTTGAATGATTTATAATAAGAAAATAAACAATTGAAAAAATCAGATTATATTTAATTAAATTTATTTAAATTGCAAGTTTTTATAAGAACTTGCAATTTAAATAAATTTAATGTATAGTTATTTTGTAGATATAAAAATAGTATAATTTTATTAGTTATCATATAGTATCAGGATCGTAAGATAGCAGTACGTATTTCTAATTAATAGTTATATTTTTGTATCTACATTAAATACGATATGAAAAAATCAAATTTTACTTAAGTCCTTTATTTTAATTCTAGTAGTATTCTGTTTTTTTATAATTTAAAACCATGTTTATATAATTAACGTTCAATTTAACTATTAAAAAGTAAAGTTTTAATCAAAAAATTATCCTCTATATATAAGACTAATTTATCAAGTGCTTATTTGAAGGCCGCAGGTGTAAACTAAGCAACAATGATAAATATATAAAATGGTCTTACAGAATTTTTTTGATTTCTTTTCATGTAATTAGAAAATCCCTATGTTATTACAATTTCTATCCAATATTCAAAATCATCATTTTTTAATTTAATAAATATACTAATATTACCGTTCTAAATATACTTGAAAATCTCGTCCATAAAATAAAAACTTTTTGCTTGTTCGCTTTATTAACTCCGTAATCACCTTCTAAAATTTCACATTTAGTATTATTAGATCTTATTAGGTAACGGATCACTATATAAGACATGTTATATTTTTTTCTAAATCAGTTTATCTACCTATTTAATTGGTAAGATCAACATTTTTATGAATTTTTCTAATAACTTAGCCTAATCATCTTCTAGTTTTTGATTCAGTAACGCATGTTTATCTATTTTTAAGATATTACTATTGTCTTTAAATGATTTCTTATTTAAAGAAAAGTTGATTTGTCTTCTTTCTAGAATTGTTTGAATTGTATTGCAAAGGTTCTTGTTTATTTTTTTTAAACGCTTATGTGAATTTCATAACTTTAACACTATTTAATAGTACAACTTAAATAAATTATTCGATAAAAATAAAACTAGAAAATTCTTATATTTTAATAAATGAATTAATTTAATTGGGACTATTTTTTACAAGTTTTATTATTTTTTTCAATTTTTTAATAATTAGTACTAAATAAAAATTTGATAAAAAAAAGCCTAAGCTTCAAACGAATTAAAATTTTGTTCATTAATAATTGTTTTAGAATTAATTCCATTGAAAACTTTCGAACTTTCTAAAGGATATTTAGCTATGCGATTAGGCTTTAATATAAAAATAAATGAAAAAAAAGATAAATCTAAATTTTATCTTTTTTTTCATTTATTTCAATTTGTGTAATTTCTTTCATAATTTAAATAATTTCAAATTAAGAAAAAAATTTAATTAAAGCTAAAATTAGTCAATAGGACGCATTGATAAAACAGGTTCATTAGCACGATTAATACCTTTTTCAAAACCAGCAGCTGCAGCACGCGCACGACCCGAATGCCACCAATGACCTACTAAGAAAAAGAATGCTAAGAAGAAATGTGAACAACACAACCATGAACGTGGAGACACATAATTTACAGAGTTAATTTCGGTAGCAACACCACCTACAGAATTTAATGATCCTAAAGGGGCATGTGTCATATATTCTGCAGCACGACGTTCTTGCCAAGGTTGAATATCATTTTTAATTTTATTAATATCTAAACCATTTGGTCCACGTAATGGTTCTACCCACGGTGCACGTAAATCCCAGAATCGCATTGTTTCACCACCAAAGATGATCTCACCACTTGGTGATCGCATTAAATATTTACCTAAACCAGTTGGACCTTGCGCCGATGAAACATTTGCTCCTAAACGTTGATCACGTACTAAGAAAGTAAATGCTTGAGATTGTGATGCTTCTGGACCAGTAGGGCCATAAAATTCACTTGGATAGGCTGTATTGTTATACCACGCATATAAAGCAGCAGTCCAACCCATTAGCGAAATTGCTGCTAAACTATATGATAAATATGCCTCGCCAGACCAAACAAAGGCACGACGTGCCCAAGCAAATGGTTTTGTAAAGATATGGAAAATACCACCAGCAATACATAAAACACCTACCCAAATATGACCACCTATAACATCTTCCATATTATTTACAGCAACAACCCATCCATCACCACCAAAAGGAGAACGGAATACGTATCCGAAAATTACAATCGGGTTCAATGTTGGTGTTGTAATTAAACGAACATCACCACCACCAGGTGCCCAAGTATCATAAACTCCACCTAAATACATTGCTTTAGCAACAAATAAAAATGATCCAAGTCCTAGTAAACATAAATGAATACCTAAAATTGTTGTCATTTTATTTTTATCACGCCAATCATATCCAAAGAATGGAAACGATTCTTCTAATGTATCCGGACCTAATAAAGAGTGATAAATCCCACCAAATCCTAAAATTGCTGATGAAATTAAATGAATAACACCTACAGCAAAATATGGCACAGTTGAAGTAATTTCACCTCCAGGTCCTACACCCCAACCTAATGAAGCTAAATGTTGAATTAAAATGAAACCTTGTTCATATAATGGTTTTTCTGGTACAAAATGAGAAACTTCAAATAATACCATAGCACCAGCCCAAAATACCATTAATCCAGCATGAGCAACATGGGCTCCTAATAATTTACCTGAAACATTAATTAAACGAGCATTTCCACTCCACCAAGCAAAACCTGTTGACTCGATATCGCGTCCTGCTATACTACTATTAAAGGGCGTTTCCACGTGGTAATACCTCCTCAGGGAATACAAAGTTTTCATGTGGTTGGTCTTGCGCAGCCATCCAAGCACGAATACCTTCGTTTAATAAAATATTTTTTGTATAGAATGTTTCAAATTCTGGATCTTCAGCTGCACGTAATTCTTGTGAAACAAAATCGTATGCACGTAAATTTAAAGCTAAACCAACGATACCAACTGCACTTGTCCATAAACCAGCAACTGGAACGAATAACATAAAGAAGTGTAACCAACGTTTGTTAGAAAATGCTACTCCAAAAATTTGTGACCAGAAACGATTAGCTGTAACCATTGAATATGTTTCTTCAGATTGTGTCGGAGTAAAAGCTCGGAACGTATTTGCAGCATCTCCATCTTCGAATAAAGTATTTTCAACTGTTGCACCATGAATTGCACATAAAAGTGCTCCACCTAAAATACCTGCAACACCCATCATATGGAAAGGATTTAAAGTCCAATTATGGAAACCTTGTAGGAACAATAAAAAACGGAAAATACCTGCAACACCAAAGCTTGGTGCAAAGAACCAACTTGCTTGACCAAGTGGATATAGTAAAAAAACAGAAACAAAGACAGAAATCGGACCTGAAAATGCAATTGCATTATAAGGTCGAATACCTACTAAACGAGCAATTTCAAATTGTCTTAAACAAAATCCGATTAAACCAAATGCTCCATGTAAAGCAACAAATGTCCAAAGTCCACCTACTTGACACCAACGTGTAAAGTCACCTTGAGCCTCAGGACCCCATAATAATAATAAAGAATGACCCATACTATTTGCCGGAGTTGATACAGCAGCTGTTAAAAAATTACAACCTTCAAGATAAGAACTAGCTAAACCATGTGTATACCATGAAGTTACAAATGTTGTACCTGTTAACCATCCACCTGTTGCTAAATAAGCCGTTGGAAATAATAATAAACCTGACCAACCAACAAATACAAAACGATCTTTTTTCAACCAATCATCAATAAGATCAAATAAACCACGTTCTTGGTTTTGTCCAATAGCAATGGTCATATTATAAAAATCCTTTAATTAATATAAAACTTCCGGAAAAACTTAATAATTTTTATTTCATCCGATTCTTAGCAACACATACATATTATTATAAAACAATTAACTAAAATTTTTTTAAAAAAATTTAATTCTTATAAATTTATTAAAACTAATAAAAAAAGCTGTCTTAAATAGGTAATTTATTTAAATTAAGATCAAATAAGAAATTTACAAATTTTTTTAGGTTAGATCAAAGATTGATTATAATTTCAATAATTAATTAGATATATTAGTTGTTTCTCCAACAGTTTAAGATTATGCAATTATTTCTCGTTAAGAAAAAACTGGTGTTCATATCTACACAAGTTTACTCTAATTTTGTCATATGCAGAGATTATAAATCGAATATCAATTTTATTTCAGATTATAAATACCTAATATTTATACAAAAATTGAAAGTTACCTTTTTCTTGAGTAATTTTTTCAAGTAGATCTGAAAGTATTGTGACATAAACTATAGACATGTAACCATGTTAAAACCATCGAAGGACGTTAATATTATTATTGTTCAAATCAATTATTTATTCCATAAATTTTATTCTTTTAATCTTCATAGATTTATGTTAATTATGCTTCATATTTACCTTTAAAAACTGAAAGAATATTGTTTATATTACGTTACATAAAAATTACAATAATTTACCAGTTTTTTATAATTGGATAAGGATTCAAATAGACATTTAATTAATTTTATTTCTTAAGAAATTAATGAATTTTGTTTTACTCAGGTATACTCGAATTAAATAATTTCTCAAATATGGATTTTATAACTGTAAGAGATTTTTAGAAGCTTGCTTAGAGTAAATTACTTAAATTAAATTGATTAATTTTTTTAAATTTCAAGAGTCTGTAACTTTAGTTAATTTTTCTGACTTCGAAAATTTAACTGGAAATTTTTTAAAACCATTTAAAATAAAAAAAGTTATTTCTTCTAACGTTAATTTGTCAATTATTGCTCCTGTAAAATCAATATCACTTATATAAGTCATATAAAAGCTGTTGGAATTTGAATAGACTTTTCAAAACATACAATTATTAAATAATCCATATTATAATTGATATTTTCAAATTGTAAATTTTATATTGCTAATATGATTACAAAAAATGTTGTTTGAATAATTTTTGGTTAAATTTAATTGTTAATAAATACAACATTATTATCACTGGCAATTTCTAAAAAAAATTAAATGTAAATATTATACATTTTAGGTATAAATCTCATTGAGTTGATACCGATAAATCATCCTTTTTTCTTTATTGTAAATTTGATTTTCTGCTTAATCTAGCTGCGTTTTTAGGTTTAATTAATTGAACGATAATAATATTTGACTAAGCTAGAATTTGTTTAGAAACCAGTCATTTTTCGAATTATTAGAAATATGTTAAAAATAACGAAAAAAATTAATAAAATTGCAAAAATTCGTAATTTTGGAATTTTAAATAAATTTCTAAAAGGACTAGTAATTATTAAAAGTAAACCAGCTAAACTAGTTAAAAAGAATCGTGGATATCTAATAATATTTTTCCAAAAATTTTCCATAAATAAATCTTAATTAATTATTAGTTGGCATTATATATGAAAATATAAAATTATTTAGAAAAAATTGTGGATATATAATTTATCTGTTATCTATATTAATACATCCTTACTAATAGAATTGCTAAATTCTAAAAATAATTCTTGAAATAAAGATTAGTTGATTCGATTATTTAATTCACGTTGATTAACTGGTCAAAATGAAGTGTATCAAACTATTTATCTGACTCAAACTTATCGTAAAATACCTTGTGCATTACAATCTCTCACAATTAACAAATAGAATCGCTGCGTCAATTATTAATCGAAAAGAGTAAAATTATTTCCCACAGCGAATAGTATTATAGTAATCAGGAATCGCATAAATTATTTACTTTTTTACATGTAAATTTTTCAATACATTAGTAATTTTTAGTACTTAAATTTTATCCTGATTAGTCAGCTTTTTGTATACGAATATTTGTTTTATATAAATAAAATGTCTCGTGTCAACTTCGTTTATAAAATTGTATACCAATAAAAATTTTAGGTGACGAATGGTAAATAGATCATAGCTGTAACAAATTAATTGAGAAGATGAATTATAAGTTGTTTTTATAAGAAAATCTTTTATAACTAAATCAACCTATCAAAAAATGAGAAAGTTTACTTCTTCACAAATATATTCCTGTCAAATCTTTTATATTTTTATTCAATTTTTATAGTTCCAAAACAAAAAGTTCCAATTAAAAATATTTTTTCCCTTAATTATTCTAGACGATGTTATTGTTTGATGAGAACAGATTGAAATATTTTGCTGAATTAAATCATTTTATATTTTATTCCCATCACTCAAATTTGTTTACTTTAAAAATATAATTTTAGATCAGGTAATTATTCCCCAGAAACCCTAAGATATTAATTAAATTTCAGGTGTCTTAAAATGATTCGTATGAGAAGATTAGATTATAATGTGATTTACTGTAATATTTTTTTATTTCTAATTATTTTATAAAATTAATTTTTATAAGTTTTGTTTTATTTTTTAATTTAGAGTACAATTTCTTTATAGATTATAAGTCTTATAAAAATATTTCATGAAAATCGAAAATAAGTATGATTATGTTCTTGTCAACTCTCAGACTTAATAGTCAAATTCTTCCATTGAATCTTAAAAGCAACAATTGATCCAAAATAGCATTTAAGAAAGAACATAGTTTCATAAAAATTGGATCAAGTTCTAATAAAAGTAAAAAACCAATCTATTTTTTTAATGGTTACTAAAATTGATACATGTAGTCGAAATAACTTTGAATTTTTAAAATGAGAATCGATTATTTTCAAATAAAATAGTACTTTGATTAATTTATATTTATCGAGTTCAGTTAATTCAGCTATTAGTAAAATTATCAATATTACTCTTTTTAATAGAAATAATTTCGATAATAATTGGCGAACCGAATTTAAAAAACAAAAAATTCACGTTACACAAAAAAAGAGAAATCTAAACTCTGAAAGACGTCAATTACTACAACTTGGATTAATAAAGTCAAATATTTAAAATAGCATTTCGATTATTTATCAAATCTAGTAATCAAATCAAAGAAAAAAATGAGTAAAAGTGAATTTTTTAGTAATAATCATCAAACTACATACATAAATTAATTATAAATAATGAATAAAACTTTTTTTTTGAACGGTAAAAAATTTTTAATTAAAGAAAATATAACGCTTAAAGAAATAATTAATTATTTTGATTATCAAAAAACCCTCTACATTATTGAATATAATAATTTGATTTATAGTTCAGACCAATGGCAGAATATTAAAATAAATGTAAATGATAAAATTGAAATTATATCAATTGTTGGGGGTGGATGATTTGAAAAAAATGTAAAGCAATCAAATTTTCTAAACGCTAAAAAAAATAATTTAAACTAAAAATACTAGCTCATATTAATAATAATTGATATTATTAAATGTAATTATGGCGGGTGTAGCCAAGTGGTTAAGGCAGTGGGTTGTGGTTCCACCATTCGTCGGTTCAAGTCCGATCACTCGCCCTAAACAAAAATTTAGAAAAATAAAACAAAATATAGATTTTAAAAAATTATGTCACGTTATAGAGGACCTAAATTAAGAATAACAAGACGCTTAGGACCATTACCCGCATTAACACAAAAACGATCTAAAAATAATAGTGTTAGACCGGGACAACACGGAAAAGCAAATAGTGATAATAATAAAAAAACGACTGAGTATGGATTAAGACTTGAAGAAAAACAAAAATTAAGATTTAATTATGGTTTAACTGAAAATCAATTATATAGATATATTAAAGAAGCACGCAGACGAAAAGGTGTTACTGGTTTAATATTACTACAGTTATTAGAAATGCGATTAGATACAATTTGTTATAATCTAGGCTTTGCTTCAACTATTGGTCAAGCTCGACAAATTGTCAATCATGGTCATATACTTGTTAATAATAAACGTGTTAATATCCCTAGTTTTCAATGCCGAATAAACGATAAAATTAAAATTCAACAAAAATCTAAATCTAAAAATCTGGTAGAAAGAAATTTAAACACAAATAAATCTTTTAATAATTTAAAACTACTTGCTCATTTAAAATTAAATGAGGATACGTTAGAAGCTACTGTTTTAGATTTTTGTGATCGAAATGATATTAATTTAGATATTAATGAATTACTTGTTATTGAATATTACTCACGTCGATAAAATGTATTCTCCTATTAAAATTTTTAATCCATTATAGTAAAAAATTATGTTAAAATTACGTTTGAAAAGAACCGGACGGAAACGTTCACCGTCTTATCGTTTAGTCATTATAGAACATACAACAAGACGAGATGGTCGTCCAATTGAAGATGTTGGTTTTTATAATCCGATTACAAAAAAATCCTCATTTAATAATGAAAAAATATCAAATTGGTTAAAAGTTGGTGTACAGCCAACTCCTACTGTGCTTAATTTACTAAAACATGAAGGAATTATTTAAATTAGATTAAAAAAAGTAGATAGGAATCGATCAATCGTTTAAAACTTTTTTTAAACGACTTTTTTTTCTTGATTAAAATGATCTAAATATAATCGAAATACTATATGTAAATAAAATAATGTCAAAACCAACGATATCTATAATTATTTTATCATAAAGAGATAAATTTATAGACTTTTTGGTAGGAAAAACCGTCTAGTTTTTGTATTCAAAGTTGGACGGCTTTCTCCACCAAATCGAGTAATATTTTTTCTTCAGTTGGTGAATTGTATTCTTTAAACTGAAGTTTAAAACAATTTATCATCAAAGTGAATTTTTAATAATCTAAGTCACTAGGTTTGTATAACCATCATGCAACGTATAAAAATATTAGATAAGTAAGTTAAAATTACATAACATATTTTTAATTTAATTAAATTTTATTCAATATTTAATAGATACAATGAGCTATTAATTTGATATATAGACGTACACAGTAATTAAGTACAGTTAAAATGATATTTTTAATTATTAGCACTGAATTTGTGAAATTAGTTACATTACTTCTATCTTTTATTAGTTTTAATTATTTGGCACCAGAAAATAGATAATTACTATTAAACTACACATTTTTAACTTCTTGTTAATTCTACTATAATATTTACTATTTTAGAATTTCTTAAAAGTGCTATGCTAATACTTAGAAACATTTTTCTTACTATTAGTAACCATGTCACTATCGATTAAAATTTACATAAATTTTAAAGTATCTATTAGTCAAATTTAAAGTAAAAAAATAATAAATTAAGTTGCCTTTGTAAAAACTAATCCATTTGTTTTTCCATACCGTTCCATAAATCTCATGAATCGATCCCATTCTTCACAATTTTTCATTATATAAATTGATTCAATGGCTTGAGGTTTACCTTTAACAAACTTGGCACTGACATCACGTGTTTCTAAAGTTCCTTCTTTATCAATTAAATACATCCCAGTGACTTTTCCTTGGCGAGTTGTATCTTTATCAAAAATAGTTGGATTTTTGAAACGAAAAGTAGCAGTGCCAGTACTACCATCTCTCGAACGTGTTAAACGTACATCGGGTAAGACTTTCTCATCTAAACCTTTTATAAATTGTATCTTTGCTTCCATCCTGTTTAACTTGAAATTTAGTAGTTTGAATAATTTTATGATGATAAAAAATCTTCAGATTTTAATAAACTGGGGTGGCAGGATTCGAACCTACGAATGGCGGAGTCAAAGTCCGCAGCCTTACCACTTGGCGACACCCCAACAAGTTTTAGAATTACATAGAAGTTTAATTATTGGGCAAGAAGGGATTCGAACCCCTGACACCGTGGTTCGTAGCCACGTGCTCTAGTCCACTGAGCTACAAGCCCAATTTTATAAACTTAGTTAACGTAATGATAATATATAATATCTAATATAGCAAAATATTTATAAAACATAATTATATTTTTCAGTTGCAAAATTTATTAACTTTAATTTATATTTTTGGAAATACTTTTTATATTATTATTATGGCAAAAAAAATTTTATATCAAGATAATGCAAGACGGGCACTTGAACGTGGTATGGAAATAATGGTTGAAGCAGTTTCAGTAACATTAGGTCCAAAAGGAAGAAATGTAGTATTAGAAAAATCTTATGGTTCACCACAGATTGTAAACGATGGTGTTACAATTGCTAAAGAAATTAATTTACAAGATCATATCGAAAATACAGGGGTTTCGTTAATTAGACAAGCAGCTGCAAAAACAAATGATGTAGCAGGAGATGGTACAACTACAGCAACAGTTTTAGCTTATGCAATGGTAAAAGAAGGATTAAAGAATGTAGCTGCTGGAGCAAATCCAATTTCTCTAAAATTAGGTATGGAAAAAGCTAGTCAGTACATTGTTACACAAATAAATGAATTTGCTCAACCTGTAGAAGATATACAATCTATTCAACAAGTTGCATCAATTTCTGCTGGAAACGATAATATAATCGGATCATTAATTTCTGATGCTCTCGCAAAAGTTGGTAAAGAAGGATTAATTTCCTTAGAAGAAGGTAAAGGAATTGAAACAGAACTTGAAATTACGGAAGGAATGAAATTAGATAAAGGATTTATATCGCCATATTTTATTACAAATCCGGAGAAAATGGAAGTTTCTTATGAGAATCCTTATATATTGTTAACAGACAAAAAAATTACTTTAGTTCAACAAGATTTATTACCAATTTTAGAACAAGTTACAAAAACAAAACGTCCACTTTTTATTATTGCTCAAGATGTTGAAAAAGAAGCTTTAGCAACATTAATTCTAAATAAATTACGAGGTATTGTTAATGTTGTGGCAATTAGAGCTCCTGGCTTTGGAGAATTAAGAAAATTAATGTTAGAAGATATTGGAATTTTAACAGGAGCATCAGTTATTACGGAAGAAGCTGGATTAAGCTTAGAAAATATTCAATTGAATCTTCTTGGAGAGGCTCGACGAATTATTGTAACAAAAGACAATACTACTATTATTGGAAATGGTTCAACTTTAGAATCAATTAAAATACGTTGTGAACAACTTCGAAAACAAGTTAACTTAGCTGAAATCTCTTATGAAAAAGAAAAATTACAAGATCGTATTGCAAAATTATCCGGTGGGATTGCTGTTATTAAAGTAGGTGCATTAACAGAAACTGAAATGAAAGATAAAAAATTAAGATTAGAAGATGCTATAAATGCTACACGAGCAGCAGTTGAAGAAGGAATTGTTCCAGGTGGTGGAACAACATTAGTTCATTTGTCTGAAAATCTTACAACATGGGCTAAAACAAATTTAAAGGAAGATGAATTAATTGGTGCTATAATTATTTCAAAAGCTATTATAGCACCATTACGGCGAATAACAGAAAATGCAGGAATTAACGGTCCAGTTACAATTGAAAAAGTCCAGAAACAAGATTTTGAAATCGGTTATAATGCTGCAAAAAATAAATTTGGAAATATGTATTTAGAAGGAATTGTTGATCCGGCAAAAGTTACACGTTCCGGTCTTCAAAATGCAACTTCAATCGCAAGTATGATTTTAACAACAGAATGTATTATAGTTGATAATAAATAGAAATTTTAATTTGATAAAACTTAATTTATTAAAATCTTTCGAATGTTCAAACTATTTGTATATACAAATAGTTTGAACATTCGAAAGATTTTAATAAAAAGAGCCTTTAAAATCTTTTGGAAATTGAAATTTTTTCTATTCTTAAGACTAAGTAAAAATTTTATGAATAATGTTTTGTTCAATTAATTCATATTTAAAAATTATTACAAGATGTTTTTATATAATCAAATTTTAAATTGAATAATTTATTAATTTCAATTTTTGTGGTAAAATAAGATAACTACTTGGATCCTCAGTAGCTCAGTGGTAGAGCAATCGGCTGTTAACCGATTGGCCGTAGGTTCAAGTCCTACCTGGGGAGCTTTAGCTTTATACACAAAAATTATGATAGATAAATTAATAATTGGTACTAAAGAATTTAATTCACGTTTAATGTTAGGAACTGGTAAATATAGAACTGTTCAACATGCTATTGATAGTATTACGAATAGTAAATGTGAGATTATTACTGTAGCTGTAAGAAGATTACCAACAAGTTTAAAAAACGATCATACTATCTTTTTACGTTCTTTAAATTGGAATAAACTTTGGTTATTACCTAATACAGCAGGTTCAAAAACAGCAGAAGAGGCTATTCGGATGGCTTTTTTAGGACATGAACTTGCTTGTCAATTAGGACAACCTGACAATTTTTTTGTTAAATTAGAAGTAATATCGGATCCAAAATATTTACTCCCAGATCCAATAGGAACATTAAAAGCCGCAGAATTTTTAATTAATAAAGGATTTACAGTTTTACCTTATATTAACGCGGATCCAATTTTAGCTTTACATCTGGAAGATTTAGGTTGTGCAACTGTTATGCCATTAGGTTCACCAATTGGCTCTGGACAAGGCCTAAATAATTTAGAAAATATTAAAATTATTATAGAAAATGCAAATATTCCAGTAATTGTTGATGCAGGTATTGGAACTCCCAGTGAAGCAACGAAAGCTATGGAGTTAGGATCAGATGGAGTTTTATTAAATACAGCTGTTGCACAATCCAAAAATCCAATACAAATGGCACAAGCAATGCAATTAGCAGTGCAAGCGGGACGTTTAGGTTATTTGTCAGGTTGTATGAAAAAAAAATATTATGCTACTTCAAGTTCACCAAATAATTTTATAAGTAAACTATAAACTTAAATATTTTATCAAAATCTGAACTCTTAAAACTTTAAGTTCAATAATAAAAAAAGAAACTTTATTGGTTTTAAATGCTCTAAAGAACGCGAATTAAACAAAAATTTGCAAAATATAGTTGATTCAGTTATTGAGAAATTTGACGAATTCAGTTTTGTTAAAACGGAATATATTGAAGTTAAAAACCGATTGAAAGAATTTTTAATACAATTAACATAGAGCGAAATATCAAAGTAAGTACAAAAAATAACGTATTAATAAAAATAATACATATTTACTTTGTTCTAAAATTTTTTAAAAATAAGATTACTGTTAGTACGAAAAATATGCAAGCTTTTTGAAAATTAAATAAATAAAATATTACTTTAAAAGACGGAATAAATAGTTATTTAAAAATTTTTATTCAATTTTTAGTTGATTTATCGAAAATCTGGACTAGAATTCGAAGTTTTTTTACTTAATAATTGAAATCTAATTCTCATCAAAATTAACCTACTAATTGAAATGAGAGTTAATAATTTTCAATAAAAGTTGAACTATAAATTTGTAAATTTTCTTGGGAATGAAGGGACTTGAACCCTTACGCTTATCACTAAGCAACGGATTTTAAGTCCGTCGTGTCTACCAATTTCACCACATTCCCTTATTATTAAAACCATAATAATATTATCAGTTGATTTAGTAGTTGTCAACCCTAAAAATTATAAAAAAATTTATAATTTTTTTTATAAATACTATATAATACTATATTGTTAATATATATTAATAATAATAAAAAAAATTTTATGTTTGAACGGTTTACAGAAGGTGCTATTAAAGTAATCATGTTATCTCAAGAAGAAGCAAGAAGAATGGGCCATAATTTTGTTGGAACAGAGCAATTATTACTAGGAGTTATTGGACAACGTCATGGAATTGGTGCAAAAGCATTGAAAAAAATGAAAGTTTCATTAAAAAAAGCACGAAAAGAAATTGAAATGTATATTGGTCGCGGAACAGGTTTTGTCGCTTCAGAAATTCCTTTTACACCACGAGCAAAACGGGTTTTAGAAATGGCCGTTAATGAAGGCAAAGATTTAGGTCAAAATTTTGTTGGAACAGAACATATTTTATTAGCTTTATTGGGTGAAACAGATGGCGTAGCGATGCGTACTTTAGATAAATTAGCTGTTGATACTGCACAATTACGTGATTTAATTTTTAATTCTATCGAAGAAACCCAAGAAGAAATATTACGTCCACTTACTCAAACTGAAAAATTTTTATTAGAACGAGAGCGTAAAGGAAGTCTTACTCCAACATTAGATGAATTTTCAGAAAATGTTACAAAAGAAGCAGTTGATGGTAAATTAGACCCAGTTATTGGTCGAGAAAAAGAAATTAACGATCTTATTACGATACTAGCTCGTCGAACAAAAAATAATCCCGTTTTAATTGGAGAACCAGGAGTTGGCAAAACAGCAGTCGCAGAAGGTTTAGCTCAATTAATTTTAAATGAAAATGTACCTGATTTTTTAGATGGAAGTTTAATTATGGCCTTAGATTTAGGTTCAATTCTTGCAGGTACAAAATATCGTGGAGAATTTGAAGAACGATTAAAACGAATTGTCGAAGAAGTTCAAAATGATACTGCTGTTATCATTGTTATTGATGAAATTCATACATTAGTAGGAGCAGGGGCAGCTGAAGGTGCTGTTGATGCCGCTAATATTTTAAAACCAGCATTAGCTCGTGGTAAATTTAAATGTATTGGGGCTACTACAAAAGATGAATATCGTAAATATATTGAACGGGATCCAGCATTAGAACGACGTTTTCAACCTGTTGCAGTCGAAGAACCAAGTGTGGAAACAACAATTGAAATATTACATGGTTTAAAACAAAAATTTGAACAACATCACACCTTAACCTATGAAAGAAAAGCAGTGGAACAAGCTGCAATTTTAGCAGATAAATATATTCCCGATCGTTTTTTACCCGATAAAGCGATTGATGTTCTGGATGAATCTGGTGCACGAGTTCGACTAGAAAATAGAAGATTACCTGAAGGATTACGTTGTTTAATGAACGAATTAAAAACGGTAATTAAAGAAAAAGAAAATTCAATGAAAAGTCATAATTTTTCATTAGCGCAAAATCAATTTGATCGTGAAATGGAATTACGGACCCATATCCGAATTATGAAACAATCAACATTAGCTGATGAGATGCGAGGATTTAGTCGAAAAGAAATTGATAAAGTCATAGAAAATGATGTTGCTAATGTTGTTTCAAATTGGACTGGTGTTCCAGTAAATAAAATTACTGGTTCTGAATCTGAACGATTATTACAAATGGAACAAATTCTACGTGAGCGAATTATTGGACAATCACAAGCAGTAACAGCAGTTTCAAATGCTATTCGACGAGCACGTGTAGGATTAAGAAACCCAAATCGTCCAATTGCAAGTTTTATTTTTGCGGGTCCTACTGGAGTTGGCAAAACCGAACTAACAAAAGCTGTTTCCGAATATATGTTTGGTGATGAAGATAGTATGATTCGTTTAGATATGTCAGAATATATGGAAAAACATACAGTCGCAAAATTAATTGGTTCACCGCCAGGTTATGTTGGTTATAATGAAGGAGGTCAATTAACTGAGGCTGTTCGAACAAAACCTTATTCAGTTGTTTTATTAGATGAAGTTGAAAAAGCTCATCCTGATGTA